GTGAGTTGGCTTAATTCCACTAATGCCAAAGAAATTGGAACACTTTACCTAATTTTCTCAGTATTTGCTGGTATGATTGGTACTGCTTTTTCAGTCTTAATAAGATTGGAACTTGCAGCTCCTGGTGTTCAATTTTTACAAGGAGATCATCAATTATTTAATGTAATTATATCTGCTCACGCATTTATTATGATTTTCTTTATGGTTATGCCTGGATTAGTAGGAGGATTTGGTAATTATTTCTTACCTATCCACTGCGGAGCTCCTGATATGGCATTTCCTAGATTAAATAATATCTCCTTCTGGTTATTACCTCCTTCATTAATTTTATTACTAGTAAGTTCATTAGTAGAAAATGGAGCTGGAACAGGATGGACAGTTTTGGAGTTATTACTAATTATTTTTTATGATTTAGTAATTTTAGATAAGCTGTCTAGCTATAGTAATATAGCTTTATTAAACCCTACTCGATGCGAGGAAGTTCTTCTACTCGGAAGTAATTGCTCATCGTTTAAAAATAACGGTAGAAAAAATGTTACTAACATGGAGACAATTCGCCTGAATAATAGAAAAAAAAGTTTAAATATTATTCATCAGAGACTAAACGTAGGGCATCTTATATCACATTATACCACGTTAACTATAAATAAAAATTCATTATCTGAAAATAAAGAAATATTTCATCAATGATTAGTAGGTTTCACGGATGGTGAGGGTACATTTTCTATAGTACGTCAAAATGAAAAATGAAATCTAACTTTTAAAATTAGTCAAAGTACTTACAATTTAAGAGTTTTAAATTATATAAAAAAACAATTAAAAGTAGGAAATATAAATATAGAAAAAAATAAAAAAATTTGTAATTTTAGAATTAGAGATCGTTCTATATTATTTAATATAATCTTTCCTATTTTTGACAAATATCCTCTTCTAACTTCTAAAAAATTTGATTATGATAATTTTAAAAAAGCCTATTTTATTTTATCGGATAGTAAATTAAATTCTATCGAGAAAGATAATTTTATTTTTAAATTATTAAATGAATTAAAACCTATTGAATATATTTCATCTGCTTGGCGAATACCCCTAGATACAGTAGGTGCATTTAGATTTAGCAATTTTGAATCTTTAGTTGATAATACTATTTCTAATTTTGAAAACGCTTCTAAAGTTATGAGTAAACCTTGGTTAATAGGATTTACAGAAGCAGAAGGAAGTTTTTATTTAGTAGCTAAATCTAAAGATAGATTAGTACATGCTTTTGAAATAACTCAAAAGAAAGATAAAATTGTATTATTAGCTATAAAATATATTTTACATATTAATACAAAAGTTCAATATAAAAAATCAGGATATTATACTATAGTTACAACTAACTCCCGTGCTATTGAAAATATTATAAAATATTATGGTAATACTATGAAAGGTATTAAATCTTTAGAATATAGAATTTGAGCGAGAGCTTATATTAAACATAAAGGTAACTTTATGGCTTTAAATCATATTCGTGAAAAAGTAAGAATAATGAGAAAAAAATATATTTAAATTTTAACGCTAGCCTTAAGACCCTGTCTACCCTGCAAAAAGCTGCTATCTTTCCTAACTTAAGGCAGGCAGGTTACTACCCTCCCGGTCCTTATCCTTGGTCCTTCGGATGGACAGGGGTCCTTCGGAAGGAAGGAAAGGAAAGGAGGATGTTTAAAGGTAAGAACTGTAGGTAAAAAAAAATATAAGATTGAAGGAATAGTCCGACCTCTAGTGAAAATTAGAGAGTGTAATGATAGTTTTTAATTATATTTTTTATATAACTTTAAATGAGATTACCAACAAAATTTGTTATCCTCCTTTAGCTAGTGTTCAATCTCACTCTGGTGGTTCTGTTGATTTAGCAATCTTCAGTCTACACTTAGCAGGTATTTCATCTTTATTAGGAGCTATTAATTTTATAACTACTACTTTAAATATGAGAACTAATGGAATGTCTCTACATAAATTACCTTTATTTGTATGGGCTATTTTCATTACTGCTATTTTATTATTATTATCTTTACCTGTATTAGCTGGTAAATTTGTGCCAGCTTTAAATCTGGCTGTATGCTGGAAACTCTTTTTACCTTTAGGGTTTTTTAAAGACAATCAGCAGGTAACACTTATAAATTATATCTTTGAGTGGAACCTCAACGACTGTGCGCCAGAACTATCTTTCTTTTTTACAAAAATGGGTTTAAGTTGCCCCCTTTTCTTTAATTCTTACCTAACAGGACTAATAGAAGGGAACGGTTCTATTTGTGTCCCCAAAAGAGAACGATCCGAAAAAGGAAAATTATATTATCCTCTTGTTCAAATTGTCTTTCCTTCTAAAGACTTTCCACTTTGCCAATCCATTCAAAAAATATTAGGTTTTGGATCTATTAGTAAGAAAAAACAAAGTGCCGCTTACGTTCTTAGTATTAATGATTACGAAGGACTTGTTAAAATTTGTCATAGAATAAATGGAAAATTACGAGGTCCTAAGTACGATCAATTTTTATTACTTATTAATTATCTTAATAAAAAAGCACCAGAGAAAAATTACGAGTTAATTCTACCTTTAAATTTATGCAATATCTCTTTCAATAAAGACAGCTGGTTAACTGGTTTTATTGAAGCTGATGGTTGTTTTCAAATACGAGCTAGTCAAACTAGTAAAAATCCACGTATCTCTCTTAGTTTTGAATTAGTGCAAAGTCGTGTCACCCTTTATGGCAAAAGTACGTATGCTCTAATGAAAAATATTTCTTGTTTTTTAGAAGTTAATCTAAATGAAATAAGATCTGATCGTAAACATCCTCAATATAGACTACGAACGAGCAGTCTTAAAACAAATCTATATATTAAAGATTATCTTAATCAATATCCACTATGTGGTACTAAATTTATGGATTTTAAAGATTGGTGTAAAGTTCTTAATTTCTTTAAAGAAGGAACACACCAGGAAAATAAGACACAAATAATAGAAATTAAATCACAGATGAATCAAAAACGAACAGTTTATAATTGGGATCACCTACAATAGTAAATTTAGATAGTAAGAGACAGTCTCAACTTGTATGTGAATACAAGAGAGTTTCCCTTTTTATATTTTTAATTAAATATAAATTGAGTATATTTTTTTATTAGTATCTTTCTTTTTATATTTAATATATTAATTAGTAAATATACATAGATTATGAGTCTGGAAACCAAGATTTTTATGGCAATCACTATGCTTTTAACAGATAGAAACTTTAATACTAGTTTCTATGACCCTGCTGGGGGTGGAGATCCTATTTTATACCAACACCTTTTTTCAAAATTAAATATTTTTAATTCTAAAGAATCCTCAATTATAACTTCTAGCTTAATTTTAAGAAACTCTTCTTCTTTTTCTAAAAATAGTTTGGTGAGCCGGTCCCTACGGACCGTACGGTCTGTACCCCAAGAAAAATATTTTGATTTTACTTTGTTTAATTCAGAATATGAACGTTTAATGAATAAAAAATCTCCTTCTTTTTCTTTTTTAACATGGTTAATTGGTTTTACTGAAGGAGATGGTAGTTTTGTTTTAGCTAAAAGAGGAGATTTCTCTCTTGTACTCACTCAAGATACCCGAGATATTCAAATTCTAAATATGATACAAAAAATATTAGGTTTGGGTAAAGTGATTAAACAAGGTAAAAGTACTTCTCGATTTGTAGTACAAGATAAAAAAGGTTTATACCTTTTAGCTACACTGTTTAATAATAATTTAGTAACTTATAGTAAAAAGATATCTTTTCATAAATTTTTATCTGCATTAAATATGTATAATCAAAATGGAAACTTAAAATATCCTATCATTCCATTAAAAACAAATGATATTTCTATAATTAAACCAACCTTAAATGATGAATGGTTATGTGGTTTTACAGATAGTGAAGGATGTTTTTCTGTGTCTATATCTAGTATAAGTAATAAATTTCACATATATTTTGATATAGCACAAAATCATATAGAAAATAAATACATCTTAGAGCATATTTCTAATTTATTTAAAGTTGGTAAAGTTTCTAAACATTCAAGTGAAAAAGCTTATTATTATAGAATAGGTGGACTTAAAGATTTAAAAAAAATATTTCCTTATTTTGATAAATATTCCTTACGAAGTAAAAAAATAAAGAGCTATATACTATGGAGAGACCTTCATACTAAATTAGAAAAGAAAGATCATTTAAATCCTACATTAAGAGAATCTTTGAAAGTTTTAGCAAGTAAAGTTAATAATAATTGGGATTAGTATTTTAAATTACGGAAAAAAAGGGAAAGGTTAAATCGTGAGATTTAAATAAATTTAAAGAGCAGGTGTGCCTACATTTTTTGTACATAATTAAAAAGCAAAGTAGGTTATTCGAGTTTACTCAATTAAGACTCTTTAGACTAAATTCTTTCCCTAGTCCTGACAATTTGGTTTATATAACTATTAGAAGAAAGTAAACTATTTTTAGTTTTAGAAACAAAAAAACAAAAACTAAGGTTAAAGTTGTTAACCTTTCCTGACAGGGAAGGGATACAGAATTATGATTTATATTTTTTAATTCTGTTGGGCTACACTAGTGTAATTTACGGTTAATAGTTTCTCGACTAAAGACCGTCGGTCGTCTAATAGATCGCTACAGACTGGGTCACTGGTGGGTACCTGAAATGGTGCTTAATGTACAGTCGGTTTTCTTAAGTTTTATACTTCACAAGGCTATCAAGGAAGCAATAACGAAACTAATTAAAATAAAAAGATACATTATTAGGGGATGTTATTGGTGAGGTAGTACAGGGGCCTTAGAGAGAGAGAAAGAATCTAAGGTTTAAGAAATTGGGTTCTTTGGTCAAATGTGGCCCTATTTAGAAATAATTCTAAATTTGAACTATGCTGTATGCGGGGAATGTCTGAATTCAGATTTAACTACTTTGTATTTAAGTGGTAGTCTTTTGATACCCCGTGCAAGTAAAAATGTTAAAAATGGGACACAATCCGCAGGTAACCACCGACACCCTAAAAGTAGTCCAGTAGGAACCTCAGAGACTACACGCATAGCAACTTTTTCTAAAGAATTCTGTGAATGGTTATCGGGTGTAATAGATGGCGATGGTTGTCTTCTTGTTAGTAAAAAAGGCTATACAAGTCTTGAAATTACTATGGGATCAGAAGATATTAAATTACTCAGATACATTCAAGATAAATTGGGTGGTCAAATTAAATTAAGAAGTGGTGTAAAAGCTTATCGTTATCGATTACATAACAAGGAAGGAATGATTAAACTTATTCATTGTATAAATGGTAATATTCGAAATAGTAAAAGATTATTACAACTTCACCGTGTGTGTTTAAACCTAAATATAAAAATTATTGAACCTTTTGAACTCGATAAAAACAATTTTTGGTTTGCAGGGTTTTTCGATGCTGATGGCACAATTGGATTCCATATTAAAAATTTTAGACCTCAACTTAGTGTAAGGGTAGTAAATAAATTATTACAAGATGTTAAATTTTATCAAGATATCTTTGGGGGAGCTATTTACTTTGATAGCTCTCAAAATGGTTACTATCAATGGTCAATACAAAATCGAGAAAATATTCTAAAAATGCAAGAATATTTCAAAGGAAAATGTAGAAGTCATAAATCCCAACGATTCTTCCTTGTTAATGAATACTATCGTCTATTAGATCTTAAAGCCTATAAAGAAAATAGTATCCATCAGAAAATTTGGAATATTTTCACAGAAAAATGGAAAAAGTTGAAGATATAGTCCGTTCTCGATACTTTAAATTTTTATTTTTTTTATTTTTTTATTTTTTATTTTATTTAAATTTAGTAGAGAGAAAGCACCCAGAAGTATATATTTTAATTATACCTGGTTTTGGTATAGTTAGTCATATTGTATCTACATTCTCAGGAAAACCTATTTTTGGATATATCGGAATGGTCTATGCAATGTTCTCTATCGGAATTTTAGGTTTCTTAGTATGGAGTCACCACATGTTCAGTGTAGGTTTAGATGTAGATAGATTTGTGTCTACAGAACTTCACCTAGGTCTTTACAATTGGGCTCTAGGTGAATGGGAAAAAATCTTGCTGTATGCTGGAAACTCCAGTATTAGTAGTCCACTCGCATTTATTGCGTTAGGAAAAATCTACTTAAATATTACCCCTGGACAATCAGCAGGAAACTTTAGTTTTAGTACAAAAGCTACGGCAGTTACTAAAAATACTTATAATAATTATAAAAAACTTCCTAAAATTTCTGAACATGTTCCTGCACCTGCGAAAATTAATAATCTTACAAATAATGAGTTTGGTTATTTTTTAGCTGGTCTAATTGAAGGAGACGGTTGGTTTGGTCATAAAGAGTTACATATTATTTTTGCTGAAAACGACATATCATTGGCTTATTCTATTAAAAATAGAATTGGTCATGGTAACGTTTACAAAATAAAAGATAAAAAAGCAGTTAGATATATTTGTAAAAATAAAAATGGTCTTTCTATAATTTTATCTTTGATTAACGGAAAATTGGTAAGTAAACCTAAATATGAACAATTAATTAAACATAATTATAGTGATAATTTTAATTTAACTATTAATGCACCATCTAATATTATTACATTAAATAATCATTGGCTGTCTGGCTTTACTCAAGCGGATGGTTGTTTTTATATTAGTTTAGCTAAAAGTAAAACACACAAAAATGGATTTAGTGTGAGATTAGAATTTTCTATTAAACAAAACGATAATATCCCTCTAAAACTTTTATTTGAAACTGTAAAGTTGGGTAATCTCTCTCAATATAGTAGTGGTATTTGGTGTTACAAAAGTTCAGGTTTTAAAACAGCTGCACTTTTAATTAATTATTTTGATACCTTCAATATTTTTGCAGGTAAATATACCAACTTCTTAAAATTTAGAAAAGTTTATATTTTGATCACTCAAGGTAAACATTTGGAAGAGAAAGGTTTAATTAAAATAAAAAGTATTGCAACTAAAGGATCCTCAGAGACAAGTACGCAAGAAGCTTAAAAATTTTAAAAATTTTATAGTTAAGATACTGTCCATTTTTGCCTTTTTTTCTCTCTTCTTTTGTTATAATTTAAATTTATTGAGAGAAAAAAAAGAAAGACAAGAGCTTATTTTACAGCTGCTACAATGGTTATTGCTGTTCCAACAGGAATTAAAATCTTTTCTTGGCTGTCATATTCCTTTAGTAAGAATCTTAATATGGCCAATCAATTATACTTAAATGTTTTAGAGCATTATAGTTTTTTTAATGACAATTTAATTAAAATATTTCCTAGATCCAATAATAATTATTTACCTGAAAATAACAATTGTAAAAAGCTAGTTTTATATGGTACAAATTTAACTTCTACAGTGAATTATCCTAAATATACTAGCATTGTTAAATATATGGTATCTATACCTAATAAAATTTTATTTCCTTTAATAGGAATATTATTATCTGATGGTTGTATAACTATTAATAATAGTAGTAAACTATTAATGAAAGAAAAATATCCTAAAAATGTAGGAGCTAGATTTAGATTTAAACAAAATATAAAAAGATCAGAATACGTTTTTAATGTGTTTTCTATTCTTTCTCATTATTGTATATCTTACCCTTTTTTAGTTAAAACTAGAGTTAATAGAAAAGAATTTTTAGGTATTGAAATAGTAACTCGCTCTTTACCTTGTTTTCTGATTTTATATAGAAAATTTTATTATAAAGGTAAAAAAATAATACCCATAGAATTTTTTGATTTAATTACTTATGAAGGATTAGCTCATTGGATCATGGGAGATGGTTCTTTTGTAAAAGGAGGCGGATTATATTTACAAACTCAAAGTTTTACTGTTAAAGAATGTATATTTATTATAAATACTTTTTATATTAAATTTGATATTGAAAGTAAAATACATTTTCAAAAAGGTTTACCTGTATTATATTTAACAATAAAATCTATTAATAAAATATATCCTCATATTGAATCATTCATTATTCCTAGTATGAAATATAAATTCCATTATAAATTAACGAAACTTAATGACTTTTAAGTTTAAGTATATGGGGGCAAACTCGAGGGAAGTCCTATAAAATAGAATAAGTAATATTAATAGGATAATCGTCGAACTAAATCATAATCAGGAAACTATTATGTAAAAGCGTAGAGACTAGATGCTCCATGATTTCTAAGTAAGATTTTTTAATTTTTAATTTTAAATTTTTAATTTTTAATTTTTAATTACTTTTTTTATATGAAATTATAAGGAATAGTCCAAAATCACCGGTAACGGTTTAGAGCAAAACTCTAATAAAAATTTAAATTATGTATATAAAAAATTTAATTCTAATTTAAATTTAAGATACTAGGCTAACTAAACCTGAAATGGTTGAAGGCTGAACCTTGAGCAACATTATATGGTGGAAGTTTAAGATATAATACTCCTTTAGTTTTCACTTTAGGATTCTTAGCTCTTTTCACTATAGGTGGAGTAACCGGAGTAGTATTATCTAATGCAAGTTTAGATGTAGCATTCCACGATAGAATTATTAACAAGGAATTAATGAAAGTTATTCCTTTTCTAAGTATGAGTAAACTTGGCTTTTCCCAAGTTAGAAAAGAAAATATAAAAGAAAATAAAAATCACTATATTGAACAATTTTTTGTAGGATTACTTGAAGGAGATGGTACTATCACTACAAATATCAATAAATCCAAAAAATCAATCAGAGTCAGAATAGTTATAGCATTAAAAAATGAAAAAAATAATCATAATATGTTAAATAAAATACAAAAGATTATAGGAGGGAGAGTTGTAATTGAGAGACAAGATAAATATGTCACTTGGATTGCAAGTAATAAAAGTGATATTAATAAAGTATTGTTAATTTTATCTAGATATCCTTTGTTAACAATTAGGAAACAATGTCAATTAGAATTTGCTAAAAATTGCTTATTATATAAAGACGTTGATAATTTTATGTTAAATAGAAAAAATATGTATAATAACATGAATGAATTATTAAAATTTTTAAATCAAAATAATAATATTAAGCTTCCTCTATATTTTAATTCTTGGCTTTCTGGATTTATTGAAGCTGAAGGAAACTTCAGTTTGATCTTTAACGAAAAAGGATCTCTTAGAAAATCCTCTTTCAGTATTGGTCAAAACAATGAATTACACATATTAAATATGATAAAAATTTATTTTCAAAGTGAAAATAAAATTACTAAAGACAAGAAAAAATTAGATCCTAAAGGTAATATTTTAGACTCGGATCATTATAGATTGCATTTATATAACGCTTTATCTAGAAAACTTCTTTTTGAACATTTTGAAAAATATCCTTTACTTGGAGAAAAAAAAATATCATATGGTAAATTTTTTGAATTTCATAATAAAAATTTAAATAAAAATAACTAAGTATTCCTTGTTAATAAACGTGTCGCGTGTCACATTGCTTGATTATTTACTATCTTACTATAATTAATATTTTTAATTATATTTAGTAAATAATACTTAATTCGAAAATAGTTTTTTATTACGAATTTTGAACGGTGAAATTTATAATAAAGAATATTAATGCTATTCTATACTACAATTATTGTAAGCTATGCCGTGGGTTTTATTTTTATGGTAAGTTTGAAAATAAGATCTGTAGAGACTATACGCAATGTATTAATTTTAAAAGTAATTGTTAAAGTTAATAAAGAGATAGTCCATGCCCAAATAAATTACTAATTTTCTATTTCTACCTTATTGCCTTAAATCTTAAATAAGAAAATTTTAATTTTTCGTTTCGTAAGGGCAATTTCAAAAAATAAATTAGTCCGAAGGTTAATAATAAAGAATATTATTAAATTAGTATACTAAAAAGGGATTTACATCACATATTACGTAGTCGCCCATTTTCACTATGTGTTATCAATGGGAGCTGTTTTTGCTTTATTTGCCGGATTCTATTATTGGACTCCTAAAATTGTAGGTAGAACTGTTAACGATTTCTTAGGTAAAGTACATTTCTGGACTTTATTCGTGGGAGTAAACTTAACATTCTTCCCTCAACATTTCTTAGGTTTATCTGGTGTATTCGATTTAATATCTTGTACAAATGAAAATTTGCTTTTATCTGCTATTTTTCTTTTCCCTTTTGGGCCTTGTATAAAACCAATCTTTTTAAAGGAACCTGTGAGATTTTATTATCCTAAATTAAATAGAAATCTTATTGGAACTGAAAATAGAAAAAGAGTTGTGATCTACCAATGGACTAATTTAATAAATGGGAAAATATATATAGGTAGTGCTTCTACAGGTTCTACAAGATTGCTAAGTTATTTTAACCCTAATGTACTGTTAAGAGATTTACCTATATATAACAGCTTAAGAAAATATGGGCATAATAATTTTTGCTTAGCTATTTTAGAAGATTTAGGATCATTGCAACAAATATCCAAAAAGTTTATATTAGAAAGAGAACAATATTATTTAGATATTTTATTTACTAAAGATGTAGAGAAAAGTTTAAATCTCTCTCCTACAGCAGGCTCAACTTTAGGTTTTAAACATAGTTCTATGTTTAAATTAAATAGAAAAGGTAAATTAAATCCTATGTTTGGTAAAACTTTTAGTCCTGAGTATCTTTCCATGCAAACAAGAGATAGAAAAGGAGTAAACAATCCTATGTTTGAGGTTAAGAAATCTCCTGGTACTATTTGTAAATTACAAAAATTAGTGTATGTATATGAAGCTGATACTTTAAAATTTATTGGTTTATTTCCTACAGTTGAGTGTATAAAACACTTTAAAATGGGTAAAGATACTTTAACTAAATATTTAAATAGTAAACTTCCTTTCAAAGGAAAAATATTTTCACGAGTACAATTATATTAAATTTTCATGCCTCTATGGTAATATTTAAATATACCATTAGTAAATTGGGTGAATTGCAAGAACATCCTAGAACTGTGGGTGCAAAAAATTACACTATTCTAGGACAATTTGCAGCGAAGTTTATTTCAATACCTCCACAGAAGAATAAAAATTAAATATTTTTTTGTGGTGTAGGAATAAAAACGTTCAACGACTAGCAAGTGAGTAGTATTAACAATAATCTTGCACTCTATATTCTTAATATAGTTAGCGCCCAATCATCCTTTACCCTTCTGATACTACGCTGCTAAGCTACGTTGCTGGATGGAGAGATGAATGACATAGTCTGAACCTTTACTTATTTATAGCACAATAATTAAGTAGAGATTATATAGAACTTAACTTTATTATTAAGTTAATATGTGGTTCTAATATAATTTCCCGTAAGGAAAGGAGTCTTAATTACATATTATAAATCTGTCTATTAAGGATTAACACAAATTGATGCCTAGAAGAATACCTGATTATCCAGATGCATTTAGTGGATGGAATGCTATTTCTAGTTTTGGGTCATTAGTTTCTGTAGCAGCAACTGTATTATTCGGTTATATTATTTATGATATTTTCGCTAATCAACCTGCTTGCTCTAATAACCCTTGGGCATTCACTCCTTATTTCTCAAATGTAAATAATAGTGAAACTCAAACAGTAAATACATTAGAATGGACATTAGCTAGTCCTATACCATTCCATGCATTTAAAATGTTACCTGTTCAATCTTAATTAGAATAATTATTATTATTTGAATTTTTGATTTATTTTTTTATTAAATTTTAACCCCCTCTCATTAGAATTTTGAAAGGCTCAGTTTACTTTCCACTAACATTTTAACTTTTAAAGGTGGAAAAGTAAGGAGAAGTACGGACAAAATTTCACAAATTTTTCAATCTAAAGTTTATTTTTACGAATCTAAGGAATGAAAGATTATATAGTGTTTAAATATTAATATATTTGATTTAATATTAATATAATTGCATCCTTTTATTTTCTTATATTTATATACATAAAATAGAAATATTTTAGTTATAAGGCTACTACTTCACGGAAGCCACAAATCATAAAGAAACAAAAAGGAAAAAAAATATAAAACAAAAAAATGATTACTTTACTATTACTAATACCTATTATAGGTTCTCTTATTTTACTGTTTATACCTGAAACTTCAACTTCTGTTGCTATACAACAAGCAGGAGGAGCCGGTGCTAGTGGAAGTGTTATAGGAGGAAATCAAATAAAAATGAAAAAAATAGCTTTAATAACATCTCTTCTTAATTTATTCGTATCTCTATTTATTTGGTTCCAATTTGATTCTAATCAAACTCAATATCAATTTGTATCTGAATTTAATCAATTAAATTTTTGTCATTTAAATTTTGGTATTGATGGAATATCTTTATATTTTGTATTATTAACAACTTTTGTTACACCTGTGGCATTATTATCTAATTATACAAATATAACAAATAATTTAAAAACTTTTCTTATTTCTTTTTTATTATTAGAAAGTCTACAAATATGTGCTTTTGTATCTTTAGATCTATTATTATTTTATATATTTTTTGAAAGTGTGTTACCTATATTATTTATTATAATTGTGTTATTTGGACATGGTAATGATAGATTTAGATCTGCATTATTATTATTTTTATATACTTTAGCTGGTAGTTTACCTATGTTATTATGTATTTTAACTATTTATTCTTATATAGGTTCCACAGATTTTCAATTAATTTCTTTATATGAAATAAGTTTAGAGAGTCAAAAAATATTATGGTTAGGATTCTTTATAGCTTTTGCAGTTAAAACTCCATTATATCCTTTTATAATTTGGTTACCAAAAGCTCATGCAGATTCCCCTCTAGCAGGATCAATAATACTAGCAGCTACTATACTAAAACTTGCTACTTATGGTTATCTTAGAGTATTAATTAATTTTTTACCTGATGCTACAAATTATTTTAATCCTTTAGTTCAAACTATTGCAGTAATAGCTATAATTTATGCTAGTTTTTCTACAATAATCCAACAAGATACTAAAAGATTAATTGCTTATAGTAGTATTAGTCACATGGGTGTAGTAGTTTTAGGTTTATTTTCTAATACTATTCAAGGTATTGAAGGTGCTATTTTATTAGCTTTAGCTCATGGTTTTGTATCACCTGCTCTATTTATTTGTGTAGGAGGTATAATCTATGATAGAACAGGAAAAAGAATTATTAATTATATTAGAGGTTTAGCTACTTATATGCCAGTATTTACTATTATTTTCTTTATTTTTACTTTATGTAATACAGGTATTCCTTTAAGTCTTAATTTCTTAGGTGAACAATTATCTTTAATTGGTATTTGGCAACAAAACCCTATAATTGCTTCTTTAGGTGCTACTGGTATAGTATTATCTGCTTGTTATTCTATTTTCTTATATAACAGATTATCTTATGGGGATTATTCACCACATATGCAACCTGTAAAAGATATTACTAGAAGAGAATATTATTTATTAATTAGTTTATTAATCCCTACAATCGCTTTCGGTATTTTACCTAATGTTTTATTAACTTCTCTTCATACTTCAGTTTCTGCTTTATTATATGCTTGTTAAAAGAATCTAATTGATCTTTTTAATATTTATACGAGTAATACCAAATAAGACTTCTTTTTTATCTTATATTTTTAAGTACAAAGAAGGGGAATATTTTTGTTACAAATTTAAATATTTAAGAAAAAAGATTAAATTTGAAGTTTTTTTATTTTGCTTAAAACTAAAATTATAATTATACAATATACATTATATTTAGCTAAGAATTTATTTTTTTAATTTCGGATTGTTTTTATTAAATTTTAACCCCCTCTCCTTTACTGCTACGCCTCCCACCCAACCCAAACCTACGGCTCCTACGGCAGTCAGCACCGGTGCTCCGCCCCGGCTCGGATTTTTTTAAGAATTTAAAATTTAGTTTTTTTAAATTTTATATTTAAACCTTCGTCCTACAAAAAGGATAGGATTAAAAAAGAAGATAAAAATAACATTACTTTTTGTATAATGATTTTAAAATCTCATAGTACAAAGAAATTTTAGATTTTTCCTTTTTTAAGAGGTTCAAATCCTCTCAAGGTTCTCGCAACTTATTGTACAAATAGTTATAGCGAATTTAGTTTTAGTACAAAAATATTTAAACCAGTTCAACTCTTCTTTCCACCCCGGTGCAGTTAAAAGGGTAAGGCAGAACATGGCTACGATCTTTTCTTTAAACATAAAAACGATTAGATTAAAAATAGCAGACTTTTTTATTTTTATAATTAAGCCAAAAGAAATATTCCTCTAAATCTAAATATAAAAGAATATTTATTAATAAATATTATTTATTTACCCCCCTTTTTTTTTATTACTAGACTTAAATTTTTAACCTAATCCTTTTTATCCCTCCTTCCTGACCTCCTGGTGGATCTGTTAGGTTATTTGGCCTTGGTGGGCTGCTCTCCTCTGCTATGCTCCTCTCTTCTCCTGCTATGCTGCTATGCACCCTCTCCTTCGATGCTAAGCCTCGGACCGGCTGGTGCTAACCGCCTCCGGACCGGGTGATGCTCCATACTGGATGTCTTTTAAGGCAGGGGTATTGGGAAGGACGCTTGTTTTAAAGTATTATATTCTTTATTTTGTTTATTTAGTATTTATTTTTAGTATATAAATAAAAAGTAACATTATATTTTGGATATTTATTTTTACAATACTTAAAGTCCCTTTTTCTAGGTTAAACCTACTATTTTTATTTTATTTTAAATTTGTACATTTTTTTCTATATTTTTAATAAAGGTTTATATTTACTATTTGGCTCTAGCCTTACCTTAAAAAAATTATAATTCTTAAAAATGCTAAAATTCTATATTTTAGAAGAAAAAGAAATATACAAATTTTTGATTGAATAACTTTTGTTTTAAGCCTTTTAAATCATTATAATTTATATTTGTGAATAAATAATTTGTTTTTAAACTATATAAACATAAATATAATATAAATAATCGAGCATAAAAATCTATCCTATTACTAATCTAAGACCTATAAATTTTAACTGGAAATTTTCACCTTTCTTACTAATTATTAAAATTCGTATCCTTCATGTATAGAATTTGCCCCTCCCCTACTTCCTTAGGTTTGTGGAATAAGGACCCTTTTTGAATCCTCTCCTCTCCTCTGCTATGCCCCTCTCCTGCTATGCTCCTCTCCTCTGCTATGCTGATGCTCCTCTCCTTCGATGCTAAGCCTCGGACCGGCTGGTGCTAACCGCCTCCGGACCGGCTGCTATGCTGATGCTACGCTGCTATGCTCCTACGGCCCGGCAGCAACTACGCATTTGGAAAAGCAGATGAATAAATATCATGGTTCTACTTCTTTAAAAGAGTAAGGTATAGAAAGTATATACTGAAAAAAGAATTATTAAATATTAATACATTAAAATTTATAAGAAATAAAAGCGTAATAAGGAAAAATTATGTAGGCTAAATTAATTCTTAAATTTAAATTGATAATTAGAAAAAATTCAGTTTTAAATCAAGAAAAAAATTAAATTATTAAAAATGACAACTTTTTTTGTAAATATTTTAGCTTTAGGTACTTTATTTTCTAGTGTTTTTGCTATTACTTCTAAAAATCCAGTAATTTCAATTATTTTTGTAATTGCCACTTTTGTTCAAGCTGCTGGATACTTAATATTCATTGGTGTAAATTTTGTAGGTATTTCTTATATTGTAATATATGTAGGTGCTATCGCTGTATTATTCTTATTTGTAATTATGATGATTAATATTAAACTTACAGATATATTAGAAACAGGAAATCAATATACTAAAAATTTACCTTTAGCTTTAGCAATAGGTTCTTTATTCACATATGTAATATTTACTATTATTCCATTTAATTTAAATAATGTACCTGCATTATCTTTAATCTCAGAATCATTAATTAATTTAAATAGTTTAATATTAAATTCTAATTTTATTTCAAAAGATTTAATTAGTATAATCGTTAATGCTTACTATAATTTATCTCTTTCAGATATTAATATTACAGATTTTACACAAATAGAAACATTAGGATATAGTCTATACACATATGGTGCTATTTTCTTAATTATCTTAAGTGTTATATTATTATTAGCTATGTTAGCTACTATTATTATTTCAAGATCTAATAAATAAGATATTTGAAGGATTATATTTTAACCCCCTCCCCTTATTTCTTTTTATTTTTTATTTAAATTTATTCTCCTTCTACTGTTTAAGATTTAACAGTTTGATTAAAATCTTTTTAATATTTAATAGATTACTTTAAAAGATTAAAATTTAATTATTAGAATAGTTACTAATATAAAAGCAGGGTGTATTAGTCCAGTTTAGCCTAAAAGTATTAAAAAAATTAGAAAATAATATTTAGATTAAAAATTTAAAATTCTTTGGATACATCTCACTTTCAATGAGTAGAATTAATCTTCCAATAGCTAAAACATAATTCTATCTATTAAAACTATTAACTATTTCACTTATTTTATATAAACTTTTTATCACCTTTATAATTCTTAAATTATTAATTACTGAAATAGTTACTGGGAAAAAGATAGTTATAAAATAACCATTAGATTATGTAAAATCCCTATTTAAAAGCACGTTATAATTTTATGTTCTACAGCCAAGGTTAAAGTAGGATGCGGGATACACCGAGCCTAGGGCAGGCAGCCAAGGATTTACATATCCTCTATGTCAGGAGTTAGAGGCAAGAGTAGTCACTGAGGTAAAACAACCTTTTGTAGTACTAGGTTTATTTACAAGATTTCTCTCTTATACCCACAGCCTTCCTACGGCAGGCAGCACCTCTCCTGCTATGCTCCTCTCCTGCTATGCTGCTATGCACCCTCTCCTCCGATGCTAAGCCTCGGACCGGCTGGTGCTAACCCTCGGCTCGGACCGAGGTATAGCAGCAGAGCACTGGCTTATCCGGCTTGTTTTATTAGGAAGACTGAAATATATAAATATTTTTAGATGTAAAATTTACTTTTTATATTAAAAGAGAGTAGCTTTAAAAATAAAATACTAAAAATTTTCTTTAAAGAATACATTTATTAACTTATTCTGTACATAAAAATAAAAAAAAATATAAAAATATAACAAAAATAACAAAATTAAAATTTTTTCTTATACTTATAAGGAATCGAAGGCCTGGTTTTTAAAAAGTCTTTATAATTAATATATTAATTTTTAATGAGTTGTAGTTTAATTGGAAAAACACCATTTTTTGGTAATGGCTTATATCAGTTCGAATCTGGTCGACTCAGTTTTATATAAAAATCTTATTTAAGTACAAAAAATCTACCAGGTAAAAAAATATCACAAAGTTTAAATAATTTTAGGAAGCAGAACTCGAGCGGTTTGAGTGTCTCCCTTTTAAGGAGAAAGTCCTGGTTCAAGTCCAGGTGCTTTCAATTTGGACTAAAGTCCTAAGAATATACTTTCTAAATACAATAGAATTAGTATCTTTCTTAATAATTAAAAACATAAAAAGAAAATAGGAAAATAAGAATATTAAAAGAATATTAAAAGAGTCTCAAGATTGAGATTATTAAAGAGATAAGATCTCAGGAAATTTACTAATTTTCTATTTTTTAAATTTAAATTTTAATCTTAAATGATAAATCGGTCTGGCCACCCTCTCTCTACCAAAATTACGACCTTTCAGGACAAAGTGTCGAAGGCAGAAAAAAGGTTAAGGCTTAGGGTTGCTGCTGCTATGCCTCCGAGCCAATCCTCTGCTATGCCCCTCTCCTCTGCTATGCTCCTCTCCTCCTAACCGCCTCTCCTCTGCTATGCTGCTATGCCCTTCTCCTGCTATGCTCCTCTCCTCCTCCGGTGCTAACCGCCTCCGGACCGGCTGGTGATAAGCCTCGGCTTATAAAAAGGCAGCCTAAGGAGTAAAGCAAGGAATAAATATAAAACTATTTATTTCTTTAATGTACAAACAAAATTCAAAAGAAAGTAATAAATTTTATTTAGTAAAAAGTCTACAAACTATTAATTTTATTATTATTTAAAAGAGGTAAAATTAGTTTAATTGGCAAAATGACGTCTTGTGGCGACGATGTTCAGAGTTCAAGTCTCTGATTTTACCCTTTAAAAATATTTTTTATTCTGTCTCTTTTGTAATTATTTCTTTTACAAAAAGTAGAAAAATATAACATCGTTTTTCATCTTAAAATATTGCTATAAAAAAATAAATTTATTCTCTACAAAAAATTTAACCTTACAAAATAGTCCTGTAAGACTCGCGCCTGAACAATATTAGTAAAATTTTTACCTTTAAGGCCTCTTAAAGTAAAAAAAATAAATTTATACTATAAAAAAGAATAAGAATTTAATCTTCTTATTTGTCAGACGCTATCTTATAAATTTTTATTCGTTATGTTAACTTTTTCTTTCAAGTTTAAAAGTTATATTAAAAATCTTCATAATAAACCTTCCCAAGAAAATTTACTCGTTCCTGGAGTAAAAACTTTAAATAAAAATATAAGAACTCTAAGCTTATGTTTATTTATACTAATTGGAGCTACACTTATAAAATACAATATTTATTATGCAGGTGCAGAATATAAAGATATTCTTACTTATAATTTACCTATAGGAAACTATAGTGAATCTTATAACTCTAATATTGATTTAATAACTCAAAGTTCTTTCTTTTTATTCTAGAAATTAAATAATAAAATACCATCTTGGTTAAAACTAATAATTAAATTATTTTTTGTACATCAGTTTATTTATAGTCAAATTTTTAGGTTTTAATATAAATACATCCAATGTTTTTATTTTTAAAATTTATTCTTTAAAAGTATTTTGTTTAACTTTTAGCGTTTTCGTTCTTTTGGAAGAGTTAATAACTTTATATTTACTACATAAATTTTGTACAAAAAAAATTAAATAAGTATATCTAAAGTGTTACCTGATTTTGTTATTAAGTATTTAAATTTCCTTAAAGAGATGTCTAGCAGAGAAGAATTAATAACAGAATAGAAATTAAGTTATGTTCATATCACAATGTATTTAATAGTTATAATTGTGTTAATATTGCTTTAACAAGAATAAAAAATAAAAAGTATTGAATTACTTTTTTTTACCTCTACCTTTATAATTAAAAAAATAAATAAAAACAAAAAAAAAAGAATACTTAAAAACTTAATTCTCTTATTCTTCTCTACTAATGAACGAGCATAATAATAAAATTTAAAAATTTAAACTTTTTATTATTTATGTACTCTAAAAGAGTATCTTATCTTTTAGCTTTTTTAATGAAACAATGAAACAAAAAATGCAAAATTTAAATTTTATAATAAATTCACCTTTAGAACAGTTTGAAGTTACTAGTTTAATTGGACTAAATGCTCCAATTTTTGGTTATTTAAATACAAGTTTAACTAATTTAGGACTTTATTCTTTATTACTTTTATTCTTAGTAGTAGGGTTACATTTTATGGGTAATAATGAAACAAAAATTATACCAAATAAATGGTCAATTAGCTTAGAAAGTTCTTTTGCTAGTTTAAGTAGTATGGTTAGAGAGCAAATAGGAGTAACAAATGAAATCTTTTTACCTTTTATTTATTCCTTATTCTTCTTTGTATTAATAGGTAATTTAATTTCTAATGTACCTTATTCTTTTGCTATAACTTCTAGTGCTATAGTATGTTTAGGTTTAAGTGTTACTATCTTTATAGGTGTTACTTTATTAGCTTTATCTATACATAAAATTAAATTCTTTTCTTTCTTTATACCTTCTGGTACTCCTTTAGCATTAGTTCCTTTATTAGTTTTAATTGAATTAGTTTCTTATGGAGCAAGAGCTGGTAGTTTAGGAATAAGACTTTTTGCTAATATTGTAGCGGGACATACTTTACTGAAAATTTTATCTACTTTCTTATATAAATTATTTTCAGGTAATTTAGTTGTGGCTGTTTTAACTTTAATACCTTTTGGAATTTTCATTGGATTAGTAGGATTAGAATTAGCTGTTTCTTTCATTCAAAGTTTTGTTTTAACTTTATTAGTTTGTTCTTATCTAAGAGATGCTATTAAATTACATTAATTTTTAATTTTAACATTAATTTCCTGCCTGAAACTCCCTATTTCTAAGAGATAAGGTCCAATCATCCCTCTAAAATGGAAGGTACGAACGACCACAAAGAATATAATTAAATTAAAAATTATATAATTAAATTTAACCCCCTTTATATACATCTAATAAGACCAAATTTCTTTTCATTTATTACCCGTTTCTAGAAAATAAAATAAAAAAATGAATAACATAATCTTAAAAACACTTAAATTCTTAAATAGAATATTTTCTTATTTAAACGGTAAAACAAATTCCTTAATCAATAAGATAGATTACACTGATAGTGTAAAGATCTCGGAAGTTGAGTATAATACTAATGGAAGATTTTACAAATTTTATTTAACCAATGAACATTTATTAGAACACAAAGAAGCTCTAAAAGGTCTTTACACTTCTTTAATGAATAATGATAAATTTAGAGATTTCGGCTTTTACAAAATTATAATCATTACAGCAATAGTTAACAACAGTGAATATAACTTCCACCACAATGTTTTAATTACCAACAACACATTTTTCGAAGATTATTATGATGAAGTTAAGGATGTGATTAACAGTCATTATGGAAAAAGGGAAGGTGTTTACTTATCAAGAAGTGTGCCTTTATTCAAAGTTTTCGTTTGGAATATGGACAGCTATAGAAATAAGCACATTAAACTAACTAAATCCGCAGTTAAAGGTAAAGTAAATTTACCATATTCCAAAACTCTTAATTCTAAAACTCTTAATTCTAAAACTCTTAATTCTTTTGCCTTAAGACAAACAAGAGGCTTTCATTCAAAAAGTTTAAAGTCTAACTCGCATCTTGTAGCAAATAAATCTCTTTTTATAAGATTTTTCAATAATTTTATTAAACCTATTAAACCGTCTAATTTCGATTCAATTTTAAAAGGTTTTGCAACCATGGATATTGAAACCATGGACTATCAAAATAAACAAGTTACAGTTTCAATTTCCACAGCTTACTACAATTCAGGTTTAAAATCTAAAATATTCTTATTAGATTACAATTTATTTAAAAGTGATTCTAATATGGCTATAAATAAACTGTGGTGCGACTATTTTAATTTTATTAAAGAAAATATTCACCTTTTTGACACAGTATTTGTTCACAATTTAGGTTCTTTCGATGGCTTTTTCTTATATAAAGCTTTGTGTAATAATTATTTTAATCACCCAGATTCCATCTCCACTATTATCGATGATAAAAATAAATTTATTCAAGTAAGTTTACAAATTAACCCTAAACAAACAATGGTTTGGAAGGATTCTTACAGAATTTTTCCTGTATCCTTAAAAGAACTTTGTAAAGTATTTAAAGTAGATGGAAAGTTTTCAGATTACAATTCTTTATTTCACAATTTTAATCTTTTTAATGATTCAAAGTTATTAGACATGTTCATCCAATATAGCTTACAAGATTCAATTTCACTTTTTAAAGCTTTAGATAAAGCTCAACACATCTATTTCGGTGATTATTCTGTGGATATTTCAACAATTTTATCAACTTCTACTTTATCTTTGAAAATTTTTAGACAGAATTTTTTAAAAAAAGAGATCCCTGTTTTAAAAGACTCCGAAGATAATTTTTGTAGAAGAGGATATTTTGGAGGTGCTACAGATGCTTATAAATGCTATGGTAGCTACTTACACTATTACGATGTTAATTCTTTATATCCTTTTGCCATGTTAAACGAAATGCCTTTAGAAATGATTAAATATCATAAAGACATGAGGGATGTAAAATTAGAAAATTTTTTCGGCTTTTGCTTAGCAGAAGTTTCTTGTCCAAATCATTTAAAAATTCCATTATTACCTTATAAAAAGGATGGTGGTACCATATTCCCAACTGGGAATTGGATTGGGGTTTATTTTAGTGAAGAGTTAAAAGAAGTTGTAAAACATGGTTATAAAGTAACGCTAATTAAAGGTTATGAGTTTAGCAAAGCTAATTTGTTTAATGACTACATTCAACACTTTTACAATATTAAAAAATTCTCTTCCGGCCCTGAAAGATTCATAGCTAAAATGCATTTAAATCAATTATATGGTGTTTTCGGTAGACGAAAAGACACCATTCAAACTAAACTAATCCCTAATAGTGAATTAGGTAGCTACTTAGCTAAGTATTTAGTGAAGAGTATAATTGAAATAAATGAGTCTGCTTCAGTTTTATTAATTAAAAACAATGTTAATGCAAAGATTGTTCAAAAATTGAATATTTTCTTTGAAACTGATTTTATTAATCCTGAATCTGATGTGAAATCTAACGTTGCAATTGCATCTGCTGTTACAGCTTATGCTAGAATTCACATGGTTAAATTAAAAATGCAGTGCTTAAATGAGGGTATTGACATTTTATATTCCGACACCGACTCGATATTCACCAATAAACCATTACCCCAAAATTTAGTCGGTAAAGAATTAGGGCAGCTTAAAGATGAGCTTAACAATAAAGTTATACAAGAAGCTTACTTTTTTGGTATTAAACAATATGGTTATTGGTTCTTAGATGATTTTAATAATAAAATCGAACAATCTGTTTTTGCTGGGGTTACTAGAAATTCCATATCTTTTGAGGATGTAAAAAGAATTTTTAATGGAGGTGTTTTTATTCATAAAGGGGTTTTAAGGTTTTTTAAATCTTTCAAAGATTTAAATATAACTATAAAACATGTTGACATTTCTGTAAGTAAAAATAGTGGGAAATTGTTAATAAACAATGTTTTTATACCTACGGAAATTATCAATCTTAACCATGAATTGGATAATAGACCCTTGTATTTAAAACTTAAAAATTTAATTTTAAAAAATTTAAAACTTTTACATTCTTTCTTTACACGTGATTAACCAGATTTGAACTGGTAACCCCCTCTCCTCCGATGCTAAGCCTGGTGCTAACCGCCTCCGGACCGGGTTGGCTTCTATGCTGAGGCTCGGTTGGTCAGGCTGGGCCGGCCAAAAATTAGGCTTTTTAATTGTGGCATCCAGAATTAAAAAAATTTGTAGATATCGAAATATTTATTTTCAAAATATGGAAAACCTAAAAAAGTGGTTGTGTTTTATAACTATACTTAAAAGCCACTAAAAAAAATTAAGAGTAACAAATGAAATCTTTTTCCTTTTTCTATACCTATTCAGATATAACTTCTAAGTACTCATCATATTTATTTAAGCCTACGGGTAAAAAAAGGTGTGATAATTAAAAATTTTAAATTTCTTATAGCTATTTATTTTTATTTCTGAGTACTACGTTCCAGAAATTGTAAATGAAAACCTTTATTTTAACACTTTATATTTAAAAATTAAAATTATATACTTTAAAAGAGTATATTAACTTTTAGCTCTTTTTAATAATAAACAATGAAAATAAAAAAAAGAATAAACAAAATCATCTTAATAACATTAAAATTTTTTAATATTGTCTTTCAAACACTATCTAAAAACACTAAATTTCTAGTTAAACCACTTTCAACTTATAACCAAGTCTCTACTTCTGAAATAACAAAATTAGTAGGAAAAGCACAAATAAATGTTTTAATAAGTTTGATATTTGTTACTATTAAAACGGTGTTGTCTTTATTAAGTAATAGTAAACTATTCTTTAAATATAGAGTAAAAGCTATTTTTTTATATTGCTCTTCAATATTTGAAAATAGAAAACCTTCGATTAAAAACTTCAAATTTGGTATTTTTTTAATAAAATTTATAATTAAATTATTATTCTTTTGTTTCTCTCCTGTAGGTTCAAGCTTTTTACTTTGGGATATTTTTGAATTTAGTTGTTCTCCTACTCTACCAGATAATTATAACTCTTTTTTAAAGCCTAAATTTATGTCTAGCTTAAAAATAATTTTTAATTATTTAACAAAGAAAAGAAAAAATAATACACAAACTAATGAAAACCCTCAAAACTCTTCAGAAGTGGAAAATAATAATTTATCTACCAATTCTTCTAGTAATGCAGGGAATATAGAGGAACCTACTAATTCTATTAAATCTTCTAATTTAGAACATCCTTTCTCTTCTCTCCTACGGCGAGGTTTACCAAGATCCGAAGAAGATTTAAATGAATTAAATTCTAAGACTCTTGCTACGTTCTTGAAGGATGGGAAAGAAGAAGAATTTGGAGAAGATAGTCTCAGTTGTAGAACTTTATCTTCTACTTCTTCAGAAGTAAGAGAAGCTATAAAAAGGATTCAAGAAGAGAATTTATTTGAAGAGGATAACTCTTTTTTCTTTGTACCAGAAGTAAAAGACCCATTTGCAAATTTCGATTATTCAGCTTCTTCTAGTAAAGCAGGTCCAGCCTCTTTAGGTAAAGGAAGTTTAGGCTTTGAAGGGTACAACCGTAAAAACCTATTTGAAGATTTAGAGAAGTTACCTACTATTTTAGAGGAAAGCGACACAGAACTTAATAGTGAAACTTTAAATGAAAGTGACACAGAACTGAATAATAATAATTTAAAAGACAAAGGTAAAGGTAAAGCTAATTAACTCTTTTTAATCCATTACTAGTCTAGTAAGTTAGAAATTATTAAAATTTTGTTCAATAAATTAAACCCCCCCCCCACCTCTGCTGCTATCCCTCCGAGCCAAACCTAAGGGCAGGCAGGCTGCTATGTTCCTGCTTGCCAGATAAAAGCAAAAATAAATATGTATTTGGTTTAAGGCTTTAAAAACCTAATTTAAATTTTACCAATTTTGTTAAATTAAAATTTGCCAAAATAAAACTAGGTTAAAAAACTAATTTAATAATTTTTTTTTTTTTAATAAAGTAAATATTCTCACAGAGAATAAGATATATAACAAAAATAAAAAAAGAAGAAAACTATATATTAAAAGGATTTAAGACTACAAATTTTTATTTTAGTTTATTTCCCTTTTAAGGATCTAACTTTTAAAATATCACCTTACAATCTCATCTATATTTAAAACGAAAAAATTTAAAAAATAATAAGTATACCAATTAGATATTAGCAATAATATTAATAAAGCTAGTATATTTAATTTATTTAATTTTTTGAATAATATTATATATTTTATAAAATAATTTACTAGTTTTAGTGGAAATATTTTTTTTTAAGAAGTTTTCTAAAAAAACTTTCATTTACAAATAAAATTAGAATATTATACATTATTATTATTATTAAATAGATTTGCATTTTTTCTAATATTAGTATTACATTTAATATATATAAACCCGGGTTTCCGGTTAAATGAAATATTTCTTCTAAATATTTATAAATTTAAGAATTATCTCCTATAAAATTTCTAGGTTTTGATAACTCAGCAATTAATTTTTCTTCAATTTATTTTTTGTGTTTATTTTTTTTTTATTTCTTTTAAAGTTATCTGACACTCCGTACGTATACGAGCCCTTCCAGATTCGAACTGGGACCACCCTAATTGACAATTAGGTACTCTACCTATTAAGCTAAGGGCCCTAACTTTATTTAATTTTTCCGTTGGCCATTTATAAAAATTTTATTATATTTATTCCTTAGTTAAGATTTAAAAATTTTTCCTTCTTTTACTATATTAAAAATATAAAACTTTTTTTTTAAAGATCTTTGATCGTTTAGAAAAGAAATATATTAATTGATAATAAATATACGATTAAAGAAATATATTAATTTCTCTTTATATTATTCTTATGTATTTGGCTTTTAAAATTGTGGAGTAGACTTTATATTACAAAGATTACCTTTCTTCTTATAATTTTTTGTTCCATATATCCAGGGCTAAACCTACACTACATTGGACCTTTCTCTTTTATATACAGAGGTACGGCTCCGAGCCAAACCTAAGGCAGGCTCCATAGGCTCCTGTCCTATGGAGGAATTCAAACATTTTAAATTTTAGCTCTATTAGTTAACACATAGTGTTTAAAGAAAATATCTTTTTAATCTTTATAGAGAAACTAAAAAAGGGGTTTAAAAAATAAAGTCACAAAAAATACAAATTTTTATTATAAAAGAGAATAAGAATTTAATCTTCTTATTTGTCAGACGCTATCTTATAAAAATTTTTTAAATTATGTTAGCAGCAGCAAAATACATAGGAGCAGGATTAGCTTGCTCAGGATTAATTGGAGCCGGAGCCGGAATCGGTTTAATCTTCTCTTCTTTAATCGCATCTACTGCAAGAAACCCTCAAATAAGAGGACAATTATTCTCTTACGCAATCCTTGGATTCGCTTTAGCAGAAGCTACAGGATTATTCTCACTTATGATTGCTTTCTTATTATTATACTCATAATTCTGAATCTTAATAATAATTAACAATTGATAACCCCCTTTATTACAAATTATTACAAATAAAATAGTATTACAAATTAATATAAACAAAAATAGTATTACAAATTAATACAAACAAAATAATATTATGTATTGTATTAACAAATTATTAACAAAATTTGATATTTTAAAGAAATATTTTAAAGAAATATTTTAAATAAATAAAAAATAAATTATTTATATAGCTGAAGTTTTATAGACAAATCTTTAGACTTAATATCTACCTACCTACTGGTAAGGTTGTCTTCACTTCTTTCTATCCTGCGGAGCCTCCGTTTATTTGAGCCTACTATTGTAATGTCAGAGGCATAAGGGCAAAAGGTAAGAAATAAAAATAACAACTTTTATACTTTTAATCTAAATAAGGCCCATACTTTCATTTAAGTATTTTTAATTTATTACAATTAATATCTACAAGAATAGAGAAAGATCATATTTTATGTTAGAGAATAAAAAGTTTAAATTCATTTCTATCTAGACCTACATCCTGCCTGCCCTAGGCTCGGTGTATCCCCCTACTTCGAAATTCCTACCTTCCCTGCCCTTACCTTGCATCGTAGGGCGAACTCTGATGAAAGCGAAGGCATTTTTAAAGTAAGGATGGTTCTACCTTTGGTGAAAGGCTTGGAGATACGGGAGCTGTGGGCTAGCCTGGTATTCTCTTTTCTTAAATTAAAAAATAATACTATTTAAGGACATCTTATTGGACTCGAACCAATAAACAATTGCTTCGAAGGCAAACGCTTTACCAAATTCAGCTAAAGATGTTATTAATAATCATATAGTCTAATTACTTAATATATAAAAAAAATATCTTATTTATAATTACTTATTATTTTTATACTTATTTCCGTAGGTTTCAAATAAAAGGGCAGGCGCTAGTGATAAAAATAAAAATGGTTTTAAATAAAATATTTTTCAATCCAATATAATTAACTCTATCTATTAAGTTAATTTTTCCGTAGGCCGTTACTTAAAAAAAGGAGTTAAGAGTTATTTTTTAATATTAATATTTCATTTATATTCTCTCTCTTATTTTTCTTTCCTTCCAGCCCTTACTTTTACATTATTAGCAAGATTTGTAGAAACAGCTACTCTTTGTCCAGCCATCGACTCCTCTACGCCTCCGAGCCAAACCATCCTACGGCAGGATGTTTAAAAGGAGTGACATGTAAAGGCACGCAAGAGATAGATAGGCTCCTACTTGCCAGACTAAAAGATAAAATTTCTTTTTATAACTTATGGAACAAAAAATTATTAGGCTCCTCTATCTAAGCTTACCAATTCCTAGAGTTGGATCCTAGGGCCTTATAAATGTAATTAAGGTAGGGCCGGTATCTTTACGGTAAAGTACGAGTGTATAAGGAAAAAATAAAATAAAAATTCTATAAAAAGAATATTATTAATTTTTACGAATAAAGAGACTTGAACTCTTACGATCAAAAATCATGTGTTCCTAAGACACACCCGGCTACCAATTTCGGCATATTCGTTTTTAAATTATTATTGAGAAATTTTTTATTTAATGTAATAAAATATAATAATTCAATTCTTTTCTTTTACTTACCTACCCTTTCAAAACCAAAAGGTCAGAATAAGGATCAAGAGAATAAACCATCCCTCCAATCCTGGAGGCTCGTGTACTAACCTCCCCCTAGAGCCTAGGACCCGAAGGACCCGTACTTCAGGAAGGAGAAGATTCTAAATTAAAAGAATCCAGATAATATAAGGAGTAGAGTAATCGAAACCCTGTCTGTAAAGTGTAAATTTACTGCTAAACCACTCAGCTAACCCCTTTTTAATATAGCACACACTTTGAAAAGAACAAAATACCTCGCTTTACCCTACCCTCCCTATAACTATCCATATGGAACAGTAGGATAACCTAACCGAAGGATAAAAATAAAAAATTTAAAATACAATATTCTTTATATATTTTTATTAATAACTGTTTAATAAATTTAAGGTTAAAGACTTTTATTTTTATTGTTATAAATATTTTTAAAAAGACTAAAATATTCTTAGTCAAATTATTAGTGAAATTCTTAGTATAAATCTAAGTGAAATTATTAATATATAAAATAATCACTTTAAATGACTCAAACATCTTTTATCACCTTCTTCGCCTGCCCTTACCTTTACAATTTGTTACATCCTAAGGCAGGCTCCGACCCAAACCATCCTACGGCAGGATGTATAAAAGGCTCCGACCCAAACCATCCTACGGCAGGCGTATAAAAAGGCAGAGGGGGGGGGTTAAATTCAATATTTTTTATTTTCCAGCAGCACTTTCCAGTACAGCTACCTTGCTATGACTTTTGAGATGTTACTTAAATGGGTTAACAGATACTAAATATCTTAATATAAGTGTTTTTTAAATGCAAAAATTATTATTTTTTATACTTAAATAAAAATATATAAATAAAAACTACCTACCTACGGCTCCTCATCTTTTGGATAAGGGACTAGGAAAAAATTAAATTAATAATTTAAATTTCTAAAATAACAAAATTAAAGAAAGGCAAACTTATATTAAAGTTTTATTTTCGTGGCAGTTTCCCCCAAGTTAAGCTTCTTCCCAGCGACAGACAGTTAGTTCATCACGAATGCTATCTTCACCGTTGCGTCGTGATCAACGATTACTCGAAATTCCTTCTTCATGTCGCCGAATTTCAGGCGACAATCCGTTCAATCATTTTAAAAATGAACTTTTTTTAATGATTAGCTATTCCTTATTACCTTTTTTATTTAAAAATAAATAATAAATTAATAAACTTAAAAATTTTAAGTAAATAATTTTAAATAGGTATAGTTTTGCATCACTTTGTAAAAGTTTATGTGGCACGTCTATAGCCCAGACCATTAGGGCCATAACGGCTTGTCTTAGCCCCAAATGAAACTCTATCAGAATCATAAATTGTTAAGTATAAATTAACAACAGGGATTGCGTCCGTTAGTGGAGTTAACCTCACTCTTCACAACACGGACTGACGACAGCCATGCAACACCTGTATCTGCGTATTATTTTAAAAAAAGATTTAAAATATACTCACTCAAATTAAATGAAAAAAATAAAAAGAGCTAGATATGCAAGGTCTGGTAAGGTTATACGCGTATTGTCGTATTAAATAACATGCTTCACTTCGTTTGCTTCGAGACCGACTAATTTTTTTGGTTTCAGTTTTGCAACCGTACTCGCAAGGCGGAATGGTTATCGTGTTAACATCGCCATCAGTTTTTATTAAAACTAACAACCACCATTCATCGTTGACAGTGAGAGGTATCTGGGTATCTAATCCTATTTCCTATTCTCACCTTCGTTTCTCAGCGTCAATCTTTAGTAGAAAAAAAGCTTTCGCCCTTAGTATTCCCCTTAGTATCTATGGATATCATCCCTACTCTAAGTATTATTTGGTTTTTCCTCTATTAGATTCTAGCTTTAATTGATTTTATTTTTACTATTTAATTTATTGAACAAAATAGAGCTACTCTTTTTTCTAGAAAAGAAAAAAAATTTTTTTTAAAATTAAAATTTTCAAAGCTGCCTACATACCCTTTACGCCTGATTAAGATGACTAACGTTTGCGTTTCTGGTCTTACCGAGTCTTCTGGCACCAGATTTGGACAACACTTTTAGTGAGGTAATATCATTTTTTTCCCTACACCTTATCACATTCACCACCTATAAGAATGAGTCATGTGATTTCAGTTAGCTAGTTCACTCTTTCGAGCATTGACTAATATTCTCGACTGCTGGTAGTTAAAACTACTTGGGGCTTTTCATTCCCAATGTGGCCATTTGTTCTGTCAAACTTGGCTATTGATCGTGGGCTTGGTAGGCCTTTACCCTACCAACTACCTAAACAAAATAAATCGAATCTTATAGCAGAAAAATTCCTTTCTTTAATAAAATAGCTATTTTATCAATATTTTCACTTTCTTTAATATAATTTTGTAATTATAAAAGTTTATTTTTGTGTTAAACTAGAAAGAACCTCATTATTTTTCAAATTAATAAAGCAATTATTAAATCACATCTTTAGTTAAAACTTCAGATGGAGAATTATAATAGAGTAATATTTATCCCCCATTTAGAGAGTCTATAAGGTATCTAATTTATCATTACTCACCTTTACACCTTATTCCTAGTTTTATCAGAATTTGACGTTATGCACATTAAATTTTGAGATAATTTTTAGAACAATGATTTGCATGTCTTAAAACTACTGAAAAACGTTCAATCGGAACCAAAATTAAATTCGTCCTAATATTTAAACAATTTTGTAATTGTTGTATTTTATTTGCTTAATGCAATATTTAATATCTCTTTTATATTAATTATTTTATATATAGAATTATTTTGTTTATTTTTTTAATATTATTTTATAATTATATTTTTTAAATAAATATTTTTAATTTATATCTATAATATTTTAACGGGCACTGTGAGATTTGAACTCACGACTTCAAAGAAGTACTCGTTTTCAAGACGAGGGCCATAAACCAGACTCGACCAAATGCCCTTATTTGTTTAATTTAAATTTTTATATTATGTAAATAAAATTTTACCTTTTTTTACCAGATGCTACAGACTCTTACGTATACTTACAGTCCCTAGAGTTCAGTACACCTTCTACTTTCCTAACCTAAACCTTTACTTGCTACCGTAGCCTCCCCTTCCATTTAGGAATTGTGTGTAGATTCGGTCCATCCGACCAACCTGCCCTGCTAAGGTTGGATAAAAAGAGTAAAATTTAAAGTCACTTTAGTAAGCTATCTATTATAAAGAATTAATTTATTTTTAGTAATAATTTTTTTTTTTTTCATTCTTTTAAAAAAGTATTAAAAAAATATACTTAATTCAAAATATACTTAATTCTTTTTTTAGGATTTTCGGATATTAAGTAGGAGACTACAAAAACTAAAATATTATATGAATTAATAGTGTAATTTCTAGAGTACGTTAAATTTCTTCTTATTATAGTTAAGTGTATATTTTAAGACCTAAGGGATTCGAACCCTTATAATATCCATTATGAGCGAACTGCATTAACCATTATGCTAAAGTCTTTAAGAAAATAATTTTATTTTTTAAAATTTTGTCCTAGAATCTTAAAGGGCTAAAAATAAAAGAAGTGAAATAAAATTTTCTTCTACTCCTTTTCCTTTAGAGCAGGAGAACTGAGCCTTAATTTTGTTTTTATTTGAGCAGTAAAGGAATCGAACCTTTTACGGACATTTAACCAATTCTTTTACAGAGAACCACCATTACCAATCGGATCACCTGCCCTTAATATTTCTATATAGAAATATTTTTTTTAAGATAAACTAAGGCTCTTCTCTTTTAAATATAATACAAATATAATTAAAATTTATAAATTAAATCATAAAAAATTTTTGTTTCGTATTTTTTTTGTTTTAGCTTAGATTTATTTTTAAATATACTTTAAAATGAAACTAATCCACAATGAAGGAAAAGAATTTAAGAAAGAGACTCCTATTAATACAAGAACGTAGCCGCAGCCTGCCGTATGTTTGGCTCGGTGTATCCCGCCTCCAGCCGGTCCGGAGGCGCTTAGCACCGGAGGCGCTTAGCAAAGGAGGAGAGGAGAGGAAAGGTTTGGAGAGGAAAGTAGCATAGCAAGGAAGGTTAATTTAAAACAATTTTGCTTACTTTAATTCTAGAGACTTAGAAACTTTTTCTAATAAAGTCTGATTTTAGACTAAATATAATACAATTACATATATAACAAAAATTTATAAAACAAAAATAAAGTAACAACTCAATAAAAAAAAGTTATTCTTGCCCTGCCTTGGCCTACGTAGAGGATGACCTACCTTTTTTATTTTAGTTTGTAGAATCGTCAGACAAATTTATATATATGAATTTGTTTACTATTTTATCTTAAAAACTTTTTTTTTGCCGAAAACTGGAATTGAACCAATATTTAAATCTTACAAGGAATTCGTTTTACCAATTAAACTATTTCGGCTATTTTATTTTTTTCCTGGTATTTTTTTATAATGTATATAAATTTTGTATTTTTTTGTAACTTGTGTTTGCCCCGGGAGAGAATTGAACTCCCATATCTATATCTTCAGAATAGCGCTTTGACCACTAAGCAACCGAGGCTTTTTAGAATAAAATGAAAAAAGAAAAGAAAATAAAAATGAAACTAAATAAATTATAACTTCTTTTTTAATGAGAATTGTTTTTATTTTCTACTTTTAAATGATTATTTTTTTTTTAGTTTAAAAAATTTTTTTCACTAAGGATCCGAAGGTAAGGATAAGGGTAAGGCCGAGACGTGAAGGTCAGAAGTTGTAAGAGCGGGGTACACCAACCGGGCAGGGTGTTGCCTGCCTGCTCTTAGGTTTGGGTCGGTGCCTTTTATACATCCTGCCGTAGGAKGGKKKGGGKSGGTTAAATTTAGATTTATTATTAAATTTAATTATTATTTTTGGTTTGGTTGATCGAAATTAGTTAAAGATATAGCTCCAGAACCTATTTCTAATACAAATCCTATTGTTAATACAATAAAGAAAACAATACCAATTGAAAATCCAAAAGTACTTACTTGATACAGAGTTACTGCTAAAGGGAATAATAATAAAATTTCAAGATCAAAAATTAAGAATAAAATAGCTACAGTATAAAAATGAATTTGGAAAGTAGATCTAGTTTGACCGTAGATTACAGAGAATCCACATTCATAAGCAGAAACTTTAGATTCATCAGGTTTATGAGTTGCTAATAAAACATTTAAACCAAGTAAAGCAAAAGCTAAAATAGGAACAAAAATAAATAACATTAATAAATTATTCATATTTTAAAAATTAAATAAAGATAAAGATAATACTTGAGTAATATTTAAGATTATAGAAGGTTTTAAAATAAATAATAAAATAGATAAAGTTAAACTAGATATTAGGAAACTATGGAAATTAGTTAATAAATTAACATTTTTAACTGAGAAATTATTAGAATTAGAAATATTTGAAATATTAACATCATTAGGTAAATAGACAGAACTTTGAGAGTTTGTATTTAATTCTAATTCTTGGTTTTCTACTGAGGTATGAAGAACTCTAATAATTTTTAAATAATAAGAAGCACTAACTACACTAACTAATATAGCTACAATAGCGATAAAATAATATCCACTTTGCATTGCTGAATATAAAACAAATTGTTTTGAAAAGAAACCAATTAAAGGAGGCATTCCAGCCATAGAAAATAAACAAATAGATAAACTTAAACTAAGTAAAGGATTTAAGAAAAATTGACCTTTAAATTCTGAAATAAATTTAATATCTTTTACAGATTGTATTACAGGGAAAGAATTATTATAATGAAGTTTAGAATTTTTTATTATATAACTTAAACCTAAAATTATTAAAAAAATATTTAAATTTGTAATTGTATATTGAATTATATAGAATATTAAAGAATCTATAGATTGTTCGGTATTTATAGCTAAAGCTAATAAAATAAATCCTATATGAGAAATGGTACTATATGCTAATAATCTTTTTATTTTTGTTTGAGCTAATCCTACTATTGTTCCTATTAATAGAGATAATAATGAACTTATTAATAATAAATTTTTTATTATTAATGTAGTATTTAAATCTTTAAATAAAGGAATCATAGTATTTAAATATTCTCCTTCTAAATTTAAACTTGTTATATTTATTGTATTATAAACATTGCTTCCTATTTGAGTATAGATTTCTAATAATAAAAATAATATGGATATTTTTGGCATAATAGTTAACCAAGTAGTTACTATTGTGGGACTATCATCATAAACATCTGGGGACCAATTATGTAAAGGTGCAGCAGCTATTTTAAATAAAAATCCTATAAATATTAAGGTTAAACCTAAACTTAAACCTTGTATAATATTATTAAATTCTGAGACTGAAATTAAACTATATATGGAATCTAAATTTGTTAACCCTGTATAAGAATAAATTAATCCACATCCTAATAAAATGATACAAGAAGATAAACCACCTAATAAAAAATATTTTAATCCTGCAGATGTTGCTGATTCTGAATCTCTAAATAAAGTAGCTAAAATATATAATCCAAAAGATTGTAATTCTATACTTAAATAAATAGAGATTAAATCAGAGGAAGAAATTAATAAAGAAGCTCCTAAACTACTAAAAATGATTATTAAAGAATATTCTGCGAAATAATTACTTTTATAAAAATCTAATAATAAAAGTTTATTACTTGTAAGGTTTTCTATTGAAGGAGTAGAAGATAATGTAGAACCTATTGTTTTTTCTGATAAAATAGGCCAAGCTATTAAAATTAAAGATCCTATTATATAGATAAAGAACTCTATGAATTGAGAAAAAGAGGTGATGTGGAATAAACCGCTATATATTCCTATACCTGATCCAATTGACTGAATATAAAAAGTATTTAAAGATAATACTCCGGCATAAATAAATATTATAGCTGTAATTCTAGGAAATAATACTGGTGATAAATTGTTGTTTGAAATTAGGGCCTTAGCCACTATTAATATTAAAATACTTAAAAAAATCATTTCTTATCCTCTTTTATATTAAAAAGAATTTCGTAGACCAAAGAATATTAAATTTTAATATCAATTTATTCTTTAAGATTAAATGAAGCTAGGAAACTGTGTCCAACCCTTTACCATACCACTTTAATTTATTTTTACGACTTTATGAACCTTCAGTACCTACCTTCAGAACGCTTACTTAAAAGGAGAAAAGGCGAAATAAGGCAGGAGCCGGGGGCGAGTTCAAATATTCTATTATGCTACTTTTTAATAGTTCTTTCTTTAGCTGTAGTATTAGGGACATTATAGATATTTAGATTATACATCAGGGCTATTTTATACCTTAAATATTTTATATTTTAAAAAAGTAGAAAGTTCTAAATCAACAAATAATAAAAATGTATTATTCAATCGGAAAAAAAATTTTGTGCCTTAGGAGCCTGCCCTTTTATACTTCCTGCCGTAGGAAGGTTTGGCTCGGTGTATCCCGGATGGTTTGGGTCGGTGTATCCCGGAAGGATGGAGAGGTGGAGGGGGGCTAGACCCGCAGGCAGCCCAGAAATAAAAATGAGAGTTAGAAATTATCTATAGGACTAATTTAGTTTTAAAAAGAACTATTTTTCCCGTAGGCTTAAAAAAAAAAGAAAAATTTTTTTCTTACGGAAAAAATTAGTTATAATTTACTGAATTTTATCTAAAAATCATAGGTAAAGATGCAGGAGTTATAGTTTTAAATAACTTTTTTCTTAATATATATAAACAATACTTAAGTGTTAAAATATTTTTATTTTTTATTTTTTATTCAAAGAAGTAAAAATAAAATTAAAGAAGAAATTAAAAGAATTATTAAAAAAAAGAGTTTAAAATATTCTAATCAAATTTAACCACAAAATTAATTTTGTTCTTAAAGATACACCCTAATTAACCTAGAACCTTACTCAATTTAAATTTTTTATTTAAATCCCAGTGTAAGATATCTTAACTCTATTCTTTTAAAAAAATAATCTCTTTTGTCCTCCTTTCCTTTTTTATTCCAAGGGCAGGGTGCTAGCTCTGTTAGAGTCGGGATGTTGCTGCCTTTTTATCCTTCCAGCCGGACCGGAGGCGGTTAGCACCAGCCGGTCCGGAGGCGGTTAGCACCAGCCGGTCCGGAGGCGGAGAGGAGGAGAGGAGCATCAGCATAGCAGAGGAGAGGAGCATAGCAGGAGAGGAGAGGAGCATAGCAGAGGAGAGGAGAAATAAAGATCATTTTAGATTAAATACCATTTTAGATTAAATTTTTTAAAAGAAAATAAAAAATAACAAATTAATATAATTTATTTTTCCATTAATAAAAAAAATAATAATATATAACTAAAAAGTAAAGGGTTAAGTTTACAGATGGTTCTGTAGTAGACCTGCAAAGTCTTTCTTTTAGGGTTCAATTCCTTCTTAACTCTAAAAAAAAAAATATTTTTATTTTAAATTTAGAATTAATAAATATATTCAAACGTAAGCTATCATTCCATACCTAACTTTCCTATCCGTCCTTAAAGAAGGTAGCATCAGCCGAGGAGAGGAGAGGAGCTGCCTGCCCTAGGCTCGGTGTATCCCGCAGCATAGCAGCATAGCAGCATAGCAGCATAGCAGCATAGCAGCATAGCAGGGAGGTGGAAAGACCACAGGCCTAGAATCCGCCCTTACAAACATATGGTTATAGTTAATACCTAAAAGAAGGTAATATCTAACCCAAAAATAAAACTAATTCTGTTCTATGTAATAAAACACTTTAAAATTTTTAGTACAAACAATAAAAAAATTTTTTCTTTATTAGTTTAAGTTCTCTTAGTTCAATGGTAGAACTGCATTCTTCTAAAATGTTAATTTTGGTTCGAATCCAGAAGAGAATATATGAATAAATCTTTATTTACATTCCTATCCCTAAAATTTTAATTTTTATTTACTAAAACTCCCTTTTTACAGAGAAGGTTTCGAAGGACAGAAAATAAAACCGATGACAGAGAGGGTAAAGTCCTTTTCCTTTGATAAGGAAAAGTAAAAACTATTATTCTATTAAAAGGAATAATCTATATAGTAATAAAATAATAACAAAGAAAAGTAAATAATTCTTTTTTTATTGTTGTTTATACTTAAAAATTTCTTTTAGATATAAAAATTTATTTTTAAATACAAATCCTTTAAGTATTACGGTCATTAGATCATTATAGAATTTAGGATAGATCTTTACTTTAAAAATCTAAAGTTTAAAATAAGGATAAGGACCTAGTATTAACATGATATACAATATGGAAAGTAAAAATTAAATATTTAGAATTCTAATGTTTTACTATTATAAAAAAAGGATACAAATAAAAAGAGTGTAGTATAAATGGTTAGTATGGCGATCTCCAAAATCACTGGTAGGTGTTCAAGTCACCTCACTCTTGATATTTTATTTCATAATTATACAGACTAGAGAAATTAGAAGATTTAGGATTATTAGTTTTAAACTGTTATCTTTACTTAACCTCATTCTTTATGTCCCTTTCCAAAGGATAAAGATATTTACGGAGGCAGGTGAAGGACACCTATAATAACAGAAATAACAGAAATAACAGTATATAAATATATAACAGAAATAACAGTATATAAATATATAATATATAAGAGTATAGAATAGAATAGTATAGAATAGAATAGAATAGAATAGAATATCTAATAATAAATATAAATAAATAACTAAAATAAAAAGGATAATACCTTTTATTAAAATTTTATTTTAAAAGAAGTTTAGTAATAAAATAATAAAATACAAATTATTTCTTTGGAAATTGCATTAATTAAAAAGGTCTCTAAGTTAAGATTTTCAAAATCTCAATAATAAAAAATATCTTTATAAAATAAAAATTCTTTAACTCTTATCTTATCTTCTAATACTTTAATTTATTAGTTAAAAAATATCTTTATAAAATAAAAATTCTTTAACTCTTATCTTATCTTCTAATACCTTAATTTATTAGTTTAGAAATAATTTGTATTATAATTCTTTTAATAATTATATTTATCTCTGAGGCATAATATAAGAAATAATAGGACAAATTTAATTATAGCTATACCTTTCCTTCCTTTTCAAAGGATAAGGGCGCCTTTTTAAAAGGCAAAATATTTGTCAAAGTGTACTTTCTATTATTTAATTAATAAAGAAAGAAAATTTAAATATTATAAAACTATTTATATTTATACCTATTTATGTATATAAATTTCTAAAAAAAGAACTGATTTTACTTTATTCTTAATTAACTCTTTATTAAAAAAATAAAAATTAAAACTAAATATTATTTCATTTCTTACTTTATTTTTCTATATGTAAAATTCTAGTAAGTAAAAAACTAAAAAAAGGAATAATATAAGTACACAATTTTAATTCTTATTTTCTTTAATATAACAGCCTAGTTTTTCTAATCATAATTTTCTCCTCTTTCCTTCTCTACCTTCTCTTCCTTTATAACAGATAAGAGGCCTTCAGTTCCGAAGGCAGGGCTAAGGTTAAAGATACTTTTCTTCTATTTTTCTAAATAATTGAAAAGCTTAGATAATTATAAATTATACTTTTACTTTGATGTATATAAAAATGACAAATAAATTTAAGTAATTAAGATACATGATTATATATAAAACCTAAGGCCTTAACATATAAATTCTAGGAATCTTTTATTCCTTGCTGTAAAATAAAAAAATATTTTATAGTTTTTAATATATTTATATTAATTATATAAATATTAATTATATTCCTATTATTTTTTATTGGGCCTACAAAACTGCGACTAGTCTCTCCTCCCCTTCTCTACGTCCTATCTTGCCTTCCTTATGTAAGGTAAAAGTAACAAAAGAGTAAAGGTTTGGTGGTAAAGGTTCGTGGAAAAGGCTCAAGAATAAAATAAAAAATAATTATGTAAATTATATAGGATAAAAATATTAATATTTATATAAAAATAAGTATGATTAAAAAACACACACAAATAAAAATGAATAATAATTTAACAATAACAATAATAAATATATTACTTAATTTAATAGATGTATTATGTATAGTTTTACCTGTGTTATTAAGTGTTGCTTTTATGACTATTATAGAAAGAAAACAATTAGCCGCCCACCAAAGAAGAGTAGGTCCAAATATTGTAGGATATTATGGTCTATTACAACCTTTTGCTGATGCTTTAAAATTAATACTTAAGGAGACAATAATACCTTCTCAATCTAATAAAGTTTTATTTTTTTTAGCACCAATATCTACTTTAATTTTTAGTTTATTAGGTTGGGGTATAATCCCTTTTGGTCAAGGTTTAGCTTTATCTGATTTTTCATTAGGAATTTTATATACTTTAGCTTTATCATCTTTAGGTGTATATGGAGTATTATTAGCAGGTTGGTCAGCTAATTCTAAATATGCTTTTTTAGGATCATTACGATCTACTGCCGCAATGATTTCTTATGAATTAATTTTAAGTTCCGCAATCTTAATAATAATCTTATTAACAGGATCTTTAAATTATAATACTATAATAGAAATTCAACAATCTGTTTGGTTTATTATTCCATTATTACCAGTATTTATTTTTTATTTTATAGCTATTTTAGCTGAAACTTCTAGAACTCCTTTTGATCTTCAAGAAGCCGAATCTGAATTAGTAGCTGGTTTCTTTACAGAGCATTCAAGTGTTCCTTTTGTTTATTTTTTTTTAGGTGAATATTCCTCAATAGTATTATTTAGTTGTATTACTGCTATTTTATTTTTAGGTGGATATAATTTACCTGAAGTATTTGTAAATAATTCAATAATTAATCTTCAATCTATAATATTAGGTTTAAAAACATGTATTTTCTGTTTTTTCTTTGTATGGTTCCGAGCTACTTTACCTAGATTAAGATATGATCAATTAATAGAACTTTGTTGGTTAAATCTTTTACCTGTTTGTGTTGCTTTTATTATTTTAATTCCAAGTATTTTAGTGTCATTCGATTTAGTTCCTTTCTAAAAAGATCCTTAACTTCAGCCTAGCTCTTTACTTCTTTTGCCAGAGCCTTTTAGGCTAGACATAGAACCTACAACTAGCCTTCGACTCATACTGAAGGAGATAGGAAGGAAATTTTCTAAGGAAGAGCTAAAATGAAGATCCTAATTTAACCCCCCTACCTTACCTTTTTAGCTACCTTCTCTAGGGTCGGAAGCAGTCTGCCTTTTTTATGTGGAAAGGTGCGGCCAAATCAAGGGGTAAGTAAGACCGGTAGGGCTAAGGTTTGGGATAAAGTAGTAAGGCATTTTATATTTCTATTCTTTTTACAAAATTTAAAAAAATTTTTATTTAAAAGAAGCTAAAAAGTAATATTAATCCAAATAATGATACTGATGACAAATAATCATTAATTATTAATTAATAAAATTTACTTACCTAAACTAAATATTAAAAATCTTTAGTAATACTGTCCTCCTTCGGGTACGAATTAGTATTTTTAGCTTTAATTTGTATTTTAAATTTTAATAATTTGTATCCCTTATTAAACACTATATCGAATAGACAATGGAACGTATGTATACCATTAGATATAACTGGAATTTAAAATATATTAAATGGAGTAAAGTAATCTATAGTAACAATTGAGAAAATTGTTCACTTCATTTAATCCCATTGACACCTTAAAATATAATAAAAATAAAATATGTACAAAAATAACAAACAACAATGAATAACTCAGAAAATAAAAATTTATATTTGACAAAAATATTACCTTTATTTGGAGATCCTATCTTAAAAAAAACAACAAAAGATAGAATGTTAAATAAATATAATATGGAAAATTTAAATGCTATACCAAATAGTAATTTAAATAAAAAAACTAATACTAAAATTATAAAATTAAGTAATGTATTAGGACTTTATTTAAAAGGCTTAAATATATATAATTTTCATTTAAATAATTATATAAATAATAATAATAATAAAGATTTAATTTTACATTTAAAAAACCAACAGAAACAAACAACAAATATCGAAAGTTTAAATAAAAAAAACTTCTCTATGGAAAAAGAAAATACATTTAATACAAAACTATCTACTTTATTAAAAGTTTTAAATAAATATCTTAATATTACGGATTCTGGTGCCAGCATTAATAATCTAGGACAGAAGAAATCAAATAAAAAAAGTTTAAACTTAGACCTTCTAACGTTACGAATCCTTCCTTCGGATTCTGCTTTCCTCGCAACTTCTTCAAAAAAAACTAATTTATTAAAAAAAAATAGAAAAATACAGAAACTTCAAATTATTTCTAATTTCTCTAATTTAAATTCTGACTTAAAAAGTAACAAACCTTTAAATTTAGGATTAAAATCTGAAAATAATTATAAAGAAAATTTTTCTTCTTTAGCTTTATCCCAAAAAATAATAATTAAGAATAGTATAGTTAATGCTAAAACTGATTTAATTAATGATTCTGAGAATCTGTTACAAAAATTAATTAATACTCGACTGTGGAAAAAGTTAATTTCTCCTAATCCTATACTTTCTTTAGGTACGAGCGAAGTAGGCGGAGATAATTCAGAGTTTGTATTCCAATTAAATGGAAAAAAAGGTGTAGATAAAATTAAATTACTTAATTCTTTATTACATCCTTCCTCTACAAAAATTTCTAAATTTGCATCCAAAAGTTATATAAAAAAATTAATACTAAAGGGTTTATCCTTAGGAATAATCTCAAGAACAGATCTCTCTAATACTAAAAATCTAAAAATCAAAGGATTAAATTTATTAGAAATAATTTTAAGTAGTATAATTGCAATTAAAATTTTAAATTCTAAAATTAGTTTAAAAAGAAAAAAAATTAGATTACTAAAATATATTAATTTAGCCTCTGAACTTTCAAGATCTAATAGTAATAATCAAAATATTAATAATATTTCATTCTCTTATTTAAATAATAATCAAAATAATTTGTCTAATTCTTCAAATAAAAATAATTTTATAATACCAATTCAAAATAAAAATATCCCTGTAGTTTATAATAATAAATTAGCTCCTATAATTAATCAATATATTAAATCAATGACTATTTTTAATATGAAAAATAAAGGTTCTATTTTTTCTTATTCAAGTATAATTGGTTTTAATTTTTTAAGTAAAAATAATAAATTAATTAAAAATGTTTATAAATTTTTATCTACTTCTTTTTATTCTATGTATTGTTTAATTAGTAAACCTGTTTTTGTTATTACTCCAGATAAAATTATTATTCAATTGTTTTATTATTTATTTATTCCTAATTTATTTAAATATAAAATTAGAAATAGAAAAAAATTCTTTAATAGACTTTTAAAAAGTAAAAGAGCTAAATCGAATAGAAATTTTGTTAATAATCAAAATAAATTTAGATTCTCTAATAAATTCAAATATAAAAAAATTAAAAAAGCACAAAGAAAAATATTTAGAAAACTATCTAATATTAGTTTAATTAATTTATATCCCAATAAATTTAAAAAAATTTGTTTAATTTTAAGTCGTTTCTTTAAAAAACCTGTAGAATTAGATTTAATTAGATTACATTATCCTTATAATGATAGTAATATTTTAGTTAATCTATTAGGAATTATGATTAATAAAATTAAAATTAGAATTATTATTAGAAAACTATTTAGAAAAGCTATTATTAAAAACCCTAATAAATTAGAAAATAAAAATTTAACTCTTTTACCTTCTTTCTTATCAGGAATGAATATTAGAATTGCTGGTAGATTATTAACTCAAAAAGTAGTACCTAGAATGACAGTTAAAACAATTAGAAGAGGAGTATTAGCTAAAAGTAAAGTGAACTTCTCTGATGTTGCTAGATTAACTAAAAAAAATAAAAGAGGTGCCTTTAGTATTACAATCTCTTCAGGACAAAATTTTAAATAGCTTTAATAGTTAGTATTTAATATTATCCTAATTTTTAGTGAAAACAAAACTTAAAAAAAAAAACAAATAAACAAAAAATTTTTCTAGTGAGATAAATAAAAATTTGTTTATTAAACCCCCTCCCTGCTAGGCTGCTATGCTGCTATGCTGCTATGTTGCTATGCGGCTATGCTCCTGAGGCTCAGGCCTTTTGCTTCTACCTGCTTTACCTGCATGCCTTTACCTTGGCTCGCTTGGTTCGGCTGGGAAAGTTAGGTACCTGCGAGATCTTATAGGAAGAAATCTTAAAAGCCTGATGTCAATAAATTAGGTTGGGTTTTCGCTGTATCCCGCCTCCGGACCGGCTGCATCCTCTCCTCTGCTATGCTGCTATGCTCCTATGCTGCTATGCTCCTATGCTGCTATGCTGCTATGCTGCTATGCTGCGGGATACACCACCCTTTTTATACATCCTGCCGTAGGATGGTTTGGCTCGGCAGGCTGCTTCTCGTTCCCCAGGAGCATAGCCGCAGGATGGATCCTTTTAAACTTTTGTTCTTTAGAGATATCGAAATTTTGGAATAATTATAAGGGTTTATTTGTTTTTTATTTTTTTAGTTAAATAAAAGGAGAAAGTCAAAGTTAAAGAATAAAATTTATTTTAAAAGAAGTTTAGTTATACAAATAAAAGAAATAATTCATTTATTTGCTTTTTAATAAATTAAATTCTAAGATCCTATTTAAAGCCTATAATTTAACGGTAGAATAATTTCTTGATGAGGAATCTGTAGAAGTTCAAATCTTCTTGGGCTTAAATAAAAAACAAATATTGTTCTAGTGTCTATTTTTTATTTAAATTATTAAATAAAAAGTAAAGTTAACTTAAGAAATTATAGTTAGCTAAATAAAATTATTGTTATAATAAATAAAATTATTGTTATAATAATTTAAATTCTTAAGTAAAGTTTTAAGATAGAAATTACACTTTAATTTAATTTTGATTTTATATCAAAATATTAATTATTTCCTTCCTTCCTGCTTTAAAGAGAAGCTTGTAAGCTGCTAACAAAATTCTACGGTCTACTGTGGTCTCCTAGTTTTCTCTAGTACGGCTCGGCTAGGGAGGCATTATTTATTCTAAACAAATAAATAACAAATAATTATTTAACTTGAAAAATTAAATAATTAAAAAAATAAAAAAATAATTAAAAAAGAAAAAACAATGAGAATATTAAAAACTCACGTATTGCTTAGATTTGTAAATTCTTACATAGTAGATTCTCCTCAACCTGCTAATATTTCATATTTATGGAACTTTGGTTCTTTATTAGCACTTTGTTTAGGGATACAAATAGTAACAGGAGCATTTTTAGCTATGCATTATCAACCTAATGTTGATTTAGCTTTTAATTCCGTAGAACATATTATGAGAGATGTAAATAATGGATGGATAGTTAGATATACACATGCTAATGTAGCTTCTTTTTTCTTTATCTTTGTTTATTCTCATGTAGCTAGAGGATTATATTACGGTTCATACAAATCACCAAGAGTATTAGTATGGTCAATAGGAGTTATTATTTTAATCTTAATGATTGCTATTGCTTTCTTAGGTTATGTGTTACCTTATGGACAAATGTCATTATGGGGTGCTACAGTTATTACAAATCTTTTATCTGCTATACCTGTATTTGGTCAAGATATAGTAGAATTAATTTGGGGTGGTTTCAGTGTAAGTAATGCTACATTAAATAGATTCTTTTCTTTACATTATTTATTACCCTTTTTATTAGCTGCTTTAGCTATAGCCCATATGATTGCCCTTCATACAGAAGGATCAAATAATCCTAATGGAGTAACATCAAATGGAGATAGATATGCAATGCATCCTTATTTTATCTTTAAAGATTTAGTAACTTTCTTTGCATTCTTTTTAGTATTATCTATTATTGTGTTCTATTATCCTAATTTATTAGGTCATAGTGATAATTATATTCCTGCTGATCCAATGGTTACTCCTGCTTCTATTGTGCCTGAGTGGTATCTATTACCATTCTATGCTATTTTAAGATCAATACCTAATAAACTTTTAGGGGTAGTTGCTATGTTTGGTTCTTTAGTTATATTCTTAATTTTACCTTTAGTTGATGTTTCTAGAATAAGAGGAAACCAATTTAGACCTGCAATGAAATTAGCTTTCTGGTTCTTTGTTGTAGACTTTTTCATCTTAATGTGGATTGGTTCTCAACATCCTAATTCTCCTTATGTTGAAATAGGACAAATAGCAACTGCATTCTATTTCTCTTGGTTTTTAGTAATTATCCCAGTAATAGGAATTATAGAAAATAGTCTATTCGATTTAACCTTATCAGAAGGAGCTATCTTGACAGATGAAGCCGAAAACAATAAATAATTTTTTGTCCTAAAATTCCTGTATATAATATTAGAAAATTTTGGAAAATAAAAAAATTTAACCCCCCCCCACTACTCTTGGGATCACAGCAACCGAGCCGAGGCTTAGCACCGAAGGTGCTGCCTTAGGTTTGGCTCGGTGTATCTCGCAGGAGCATAGCAGAGGATGCAGCGTAATAGTATAGCGAGAAATTTTATTTTCTAGGTGAATATGACAGGTCCATTTATTTTTTTTATTCTTACGAGCCTCCGGCTCCTCTTATTCTCTGCGGGATACACCACCCTACGGCTCCTACGGCAGGCAGCTGCGGCTACGCACTCGTACGTTTATTTATTTTTTTATATATAAAAAATTATCTATAAATTATTAATAGAAATTTAGGACTGAAATCTTTCCGGATATCTCGAAGACAAAAAAGCCTAATCTTACATAAAGGAATTAATTCCTCTCCTCCTTCTGTGTCTAGCCTACGGCTGCTCTGCCTCGGAGGAGTCAGCTCATTTAGGTAGGCTACGTACCCTTTCTTTCCAAAGGATAAGGAGGAGGGTGGTAAATTGGTAAAAAAAGAAACAATATTTCTAAAAAAATAAAATTGTATTAAATTTCTCTTTTTTTTTTTTAATTAGAGTAAAAAATTAAATTATTTTAAAACTAAAAAATATCCGAGAAAAATTTAAGCTTATTATGAGGTTCCTCCTTCCTAACATCACCTTGCCTGAATGTTATAAAGCTGAGGATTTTATATCCTTATGGTACCTTCCGGTAAGTATCTTATTCTAGGAAATATTGTTTATCTATTAAAGGTTCAAATCCTTTATTCCTTAGATTATATTACAAATAAATAATTTTTCTTATCTATTTTTTAGAAGATAATTTTATTTTTAGTAATATAAGAATTTAAAAACTTAGATTAATCTTAAGATATTAGTTATTTTTTAATTATTATTTATTTTTAGAAACTGAACTTTTTATTCTCAAAAGAATTATATTTATTACACATTCCTTCTCTTTATTTTTTAAGTTAATGTAATGTAGTTAATATTTTAAATAAGTATAAGAAAATATGTACAAATAAAAGAATATCTAATATTCAGCTCTATCACTCCACCTATCTCTTAACTTTAAGGATGGGGAGATGGTCAAAGGGATGTTTATTTTAACTCCTTAATTTCACCAACTCTTTCTGAGCCCTCCTTTCCTAAGGTAAGGAAGGTTTGGGAAAGGTCGAACACAAGATGATTAGGATAGAATCTGTCCTACTTTAAAGGTAAAGTTTAAGGTCCTGCAAAATATACATTTGACCAAAGAAGAGGAAAAATTAAATTAAGATCGACTATCATAAAAAATAACAAATGTTACAATTTCTTTCTCTTTTTAATACAATCTTTAATGATGCGCCTCAACCTTGGCAATTAGGTTTTCAAGATAGTGCTGCTCCAGGATTTACAGGTATTGTTACATTACATAATACAATTGGATTCTATTTAATTGTAATATGTTTCTCAGTTTTCTGGGCTTTATTTTCAATAATTTATTATTATAATACTAAAAAAAATCCAATAGCTCATAAATATTTAACACATGGTACTGTAGTTGAATTAGTTTGGACTATTACACCTGCTTTAATTTTAATTGCTATTGCTTTCCCTTCTTTCAGATTACTTTATTTAATGGATGAAGTAATTTCTCCTACATTAACAATTAAAGCTGTAGGTCATCAATGGTATTGGTCTTATGAATTATCTGATTTTGTAACAGATAGTGGAGATGCTATAGATTTTGATAGTTATATGTTACCTGAATCTGATTTAGAATTAGGTCAATTTAGATTATTAGATGTAGATAATAAATTAATAGTACCAGTTGATTGCCATATTAGATTAATTGTTACAGGGGCAGATGTAATTCATTCTTATGCTGTTCCTTCTCTAGGTTTAAAATTAGATGCTGTTCCTGGTAGATTAAATCAAGTTTCTTTCTTAGTAGAAAGAACAGGAACATTCTATGGACAATGTTCAGAAATCTGTGGAGTTTGGCATGGGTTTATGCCTATAGCTATTGAAGCTGTATCAACACAAGATTTCTTATTATGGGTAGATAGTGCTTCATAATTTAAATTTAAAAAATATTAAATTTCTAAAAATAATCTATTTCTAATTAAATTTTAAGTAGCATATTCATCTTAAAAAAATAGCTTTATATTCTATAATAATGAAACCTTTCCTGTCTACGGAACCTTCGCTGCCGGATGAGCCATCCTCTGACACACTACCCCTTTTAGGGGAAGACTGAGGAGAGTAGGTAAGGTACGGAACCGTACGGATGTAAAGTAGGAGAATTAAAGATTGTAGGTCCCGTACGTGAGCAAGATGTATATGTATACATATAAAATTTAAACTTTAAATATTTTCTTAAAAAAAGAAATTAAACCCCCTATACTATCCTCTCCTGCTATGCTCATCTCCTCCTCCGGTGCTATGCTGCTATGCACCCTCTCCTCCGATGCTAAGCCTCGGACCGGCTGGTGCTAACCGCCTCCGGACCGGCTGCTATGTTGCTGAATCTGCAGTGAAGTGTTTTGACTAAACTTTTAACTTAAAAAAGTATAACAAAATTATTTCTAAAGATAAAAAAGTTAAAATAAAATATAAAATTTAAATACTTTTTTTAAACCTCTAAAGAATTAAGAGATAGTCTTTATGGAACTAAAAAATCTCTTCTTATTTATACCAATTAAAAAAACAAAAATGAAAGAGCTGAATTATTTAAAAGAGTTATTGGCGCATTATGGGGTTTATCTTAATATAGATGAGTCTAGTTCTCCTGTTATTTTATTTGCTTTAAGTATTTTAATTTTATCTTTTGTTGCTATGTGGTGTTTTATTACTATTGTATTATATTTAGGTTTTTTATATTTAATGGAAAATAAAGTATTATTAGAAAAAGCTTCTAAATATAATATTATTGTTAAAATTTTAAATGTTTATAAAAAAACTAGATTATTTTATTTGGTAATTGAAATAGCGCTATTTTTAATTAGTTTAGGGAGTATAATTCTGTTAAGTGGTAGAATTGTGTTTGGCTTAATATCTTTTGGTATTTAATAATACGTTTGGAGAAAAAAAATGTTTATTAATATTTTTTTATAATGTGAAAGTTTTAAGAGATAGTCTTTAGTTAAAAAATCTCTTCTAATATTAAAAAAAACAAGCGACAAAATGACAAACAACTTAAAAATAATTCCTAATTTTGCTCAAAATTTTTATTCACTAGAAGCTTTTAAACCTTTAGGTAAATTTTTGGATAAAAATTTAAATGAATTAATTAATACAGGTTTAGAGATTATATCTCCTCTTTATGACTTATATCTAAATTATCCTACAGAGTTAACTAGTTTAGCTTCTTTTATTCCTGCTATCTTTATTTATAAAAGTATAGTAAATTTATATTCAAATATAGCTTTTAAACACACACCTACAAACTTCTCACCGATAGATCTTCATCCATTTACACAGATGAAAAGTAAAGAAGTAAAACTTTTTATGAATTTAGGTACTCCTTTCCTTCTGTGGATCGTAGGTATTTTATATGCAATAAAAAATATACTTTTCCAAGACAAATTTTCTTTAACAATAGATAACTCTATTGTATCTGAGAATGTCACTTCAAATACAAATAATGAAGATAATTTAAATAGTGGTTTTGGAATAATTGCTTTTTTAAAAAATAAAAAACCTTTTTGAATAAAAGAAATTATAGTAATAGGGATAAGTTTATACTTTTTAAACTATTTATATAAAAATTTAGAATCTAATGAAAATAATATTTTAAGTTCTTATTTTTTAAATTATATTATTTATGTAAAAATATTTTTTATTTTTGGTTTGATTTCTAGTTTATTTATGATTCTTTATTACATTTGTACAATATATTTGTTTATAATGTTTTCAAAAAAAAAATAAGTAAACCTATTTATTTACCTGAATTTATTTTAAATTGAATAGATGAAATTCACAAAATGAGTTTTATTAAAAATAAAGGATTTTTCATAGAATTTTATTTTAGATTAATAATGGTTTATCTTTTTATCTTCGTTCTGACTTTTTATACATTAATCTGTTTATTTAGTATACAATAATTTATGTACATAAAAATTTTATACTAATTAAAAAGGAAAACTACTGTTTAATGTTATCTTTACTTTACCCCGTATTATTTTTTTATGGATATATTTCTTTCCCTCCACCTTTTGTTGCCTTTTGTAGACTTAAAGTTTAACATTTTTTCAAGCTAGACTTGGTTTCTAAAGAAAATTTATTTTATAATTCTGTATACCATGCCCAGGTCTTCGAATCCAGAAATCCCTGCTTGCCTTAGCTTGGTCCTCTCCTCTCATCTCCTCTCCTGCTATGCTCTTCTCCTGCTATGCTGCTATGTACCCTCTCCTCCTCCGGTGCTAACCGCCTCCGGACCGGCTGGTGCTAACCGCCTCCGGACCGGCTGGTGCTAACCGCCTCCGGACCGGCTGCTATGCTGCTATGCTGCTATGCTGCTATGCTGCTATGCTGATGCTAAGCCTAGGTGCAACGCCTCGACTAGATGCTACCCTGACTATGCTCCCGGAGAGGAAGGATGTGGTAGGAAAGAAGATTGAAAAATTAGAATAAAATAATTATAAATTTTCAATGTTATCCCTTTAACTAATAATTTCTCTTAATTTGGTTTTCTATTAGGAGGTTAAAAAGATTAAATAAAAGTACAAAGGATTACGTAGAGTTAATAGGGTTTATACCAAAAAGATGAGAATATTTTAAACATAAAGTAAGAAATTTATTTATAGCTATTTTAATATTTATTTTAAAAGAGTAGTAGTTTTATATAAAACACTAATTCTAGCAATCAATCGTAAACGTATAAATGTTTACTTAGAAACTTTCTGTCTTTGATACTTAATTTATTCTCTAAATCAAAAATGTTTATTTATTTATTTATATACATAATTATATTTTAGTAAATTATGTAAAAATGTAAATATTAAAAAGAAAAAGTATTAAAAACAAAAAGAAAACTAACCCTTGATATCAACAAAAATCAATGACAAAAAATTATATAAAAATGAATAATAAAATCAAATTTCAATACTTTCCTTATCATTTAGTAGATCCTTCACCTTGGCCAATTTTATTAAGTTTTTCATTATTAACTTTAACAACAGGTGCTGTATTATATATGCATGGTTTTAATAATGGTGGTCTTGTTTTAACTTTAGGATTTCTATTAACAAGTTCTGGAATGGCTCTATGGTTCAGAGATGTTATAAGTGAAGCAACATTATTAGGTTGCCATACAAGAGAAGTAAAAAACGGTTTAATGCTTGGAGTTTTCCTTTTCATTGTTAGTGAAGTATTTGCTTTCTTATCTGTATTTTGGGCTTTCTTCCATTCAAGTTTATCTCCTGCTATTGAAATAGGAGGATCTTGGCCTCCATTAGGAATAACTCCATTAGATCCTTTTGCAATTCCTTTATTAAATACCATCTTATTACTTTCTTCTGGTGCATTTATTACTTATGGACACCATGCTTTAATAGCTGGAAATAGAAAAGCAGCAATAGATGGAACATTATTAACAATAATATTTGCAATACTATTTACAGGATTACAATATTATGAATATTCAGAAGCAGGTTTCACAATGGCAGATGGTGTATATGGTTCAGCCTTTTATGCTTCTACAGGATTACATGGTTTACATGTTATAGTAGGAACAATTTTTATTTTAGTAGGTTTTGTTAGAATTGTAAATTATCATTTAACTAAATCACATCACCAAGGATTTGAAGCTGCTATAGCTTACTGGCATTTTGTAGATGTTGTGTGGTTATTCTTATTCTTAGCTGTTTATTTCTGGGGTGGTGCTTAGTTTTTAGTATCCTTCTTACACAATTATTTTTAATTTAAAGTTAAAAATAAAAAAATAATTTATAAAATATTTCTTTATACTCAAATAAAAATAAAAATAAAAATATAAACATAAATTTTTATATAAATATAAATATAATAAAAAAAAATAATTATGATTATAAATATTATAAAAATTTCTAACCCCCTTTATTTTATAAAAAAAAATAAGTTTAAACCTTTTTGTTTTAAATTACTCTTATCTTAGAGTCTTAAATTATATAAATTCCCTCTTACCTTAGAGTCTTAAAAGATCTATATAAAAGTAAAATCAAAAATAAAACAAAAATATAACAAAAATATAACAAATTTCTAAAGATCTTTAAAAACAAACTATAGATTAACTGAAATTAATATATTCTTATTTTTTTAGGCCAAATTTAATTTCATTTATTACCCGTTTCTATAAAGAATTTAACAAATACATAACTATGAATCTTTCATTATTTTTATTTTTAATTGGTATCTTAGGGTTTATATTAAATAGAAAAAATATAATTCTAATGATAATAGCCATAGAAATAATGTTACTAGCAGTAACTTTATTAGTATTAATATCATCTTATAGTTTTGATGATAATGTAGGACAAACATTTAGTATATATATTATCTCTATTGCAGGTGCAGAATCTGTTATAGGTTTAAGTATTCTTGTTGCTTATTATAGATTAAGAGGAACTATTTCTTTAAGAACATAATGTATCTTTCAATTATTATTTTACCTTTATTAGGTTCTATTGTTTCAGGTTTTATGGGTAGAAAAGTAGGTGTTACAGGATCTCTTTTTATAACCTGTACTTGTTTAATTTTATCTTCAGTATTAATGACAGTTGCTTTCTATGAAGTAGGTCTTTGCGGTTCTCCTGTTTCTATTAATTTAGGTAGTTGGATCGATTCAGAAATAATGTCTATTTCTTGGGAATTTTATTTTGATCAATTAACAGTATCTTTAGGTTTAGCTGTTTTATATTGTTCAAGTTTAATTCATATCTATAGTATTTCTTATATGTCTGAAGATCCTCATGTTCAAAGATTTATGTCTTATTTATCTGCTTTCACTGCAGGTATGTTAGTCTTAATAAGTGGAGGTAATTATTTTGTAATGTTTATAGGTTGGGAATCTATAGGTGTAGTATCCTATTTATTAATTAATTTCTATTTTACTAGAATTCAAGCAAATAAAGCTTCTATTTTAGCTATTACTATGAATAGAGTAGGTGATATGGGAATGAGTATAGGATTCTTTGCTATTTTTTCATTATTTGGTTCTTTAAATTATTCAACAATCTTTAGTTTATCTCCTTATATGAATGAAACAGCAATTACTATTATATCTTTATTATTATTTATGGGTGCTATGGCGAAATCTGCTAATATTCCATTTCATTCTTGGTTACCAGGTTCAATGGAAGCTCCTACACCAGTAAGTGCTTTACTTCATGCTGCTACTCTAGTAACAGCAGGTATCTATTTATTATTAAGATCTTCACCTATATTAGAATTTAGTTCCACTGCTTTATTAGTAATAACTTTAATAGGAGCAACTACAGCATTTTTTGCAGCCACAAGTGGATTAGTACAAAATGATTTAAAAAGAATAATAGCTTTCAGTACTATAAGTCAATTAGGATATATGGTAATGGCAGTAGGGTTAAGTCAATATAATGTTGCTTTAATGCATACTGTAAACCATGCTTTCTTTAAAGCCTTATTATTCTTAGGTGCAGGTGCTGTAATTCATTCTTTTGCCGATCAACAAGATATAAGAAAAATGGGTGGTTTAATTAAATTTTTACCATTTACTTATTCTGTAATGTTAGTAGGATCTCTTAGTTTATTAGCTACTCCATTCCTTACAGGATTCTATAGTAAAGATTTAATACTTGAATTAGCTTTTGGTCAATATACCTTTAGTGGATTTTATGCTTATATATTAGGAACAATAACAGCAGGTATAACAGCCTTTTATAGTTTTAGATTAATAAGTTTAGTATTCTTAACTGTACCAAATGGACCTAAATTTAATTATTTACATTCTCATGAATCAAATTTAGCTATTATTATTCCATTATTTATTTTAGCTTTATTTAGTATTTTATTTGGATTTGTATTCTCTGATTTATTTGTAGGGGTAGGTTCTGATTTCTTTGGAAATTCTTTATTTATTCATCCTAATAATATTTCTATTATTGAAGCAGAATTCTCTTTAAATCTTATTATTAAATTATTACCAGTTATTTTAAGTTTAATTGGTTCAGTTTTAGCTATATATCTATATCATAATAATCCTGAATTTATTAATCAATTAACTGATAATTCTATAAGTAGAAAAATTTATGGTTTCTTAAATGGAAAATATTATTTTGATGTAATTTATAATCATTATTTTATTTCTAAAGGATTATTATTAGGTTATACAATATCTAAAGAATTAGATAGAGGAGCTATTGAATTCTTAGGACCTTATGGTTTATCTACTGCCTTTACTAATACAGGTAATAATATTGCTAAATTAGATACTGGAATAGTAACAACTTATGCTCTTTATATCACATTAGGATTATTATCTTTATTATTTGTAGTTTTCGCTCCTATTTTAATTGATGTTTCAATGTTAAGTGAATTTAGATTAGTGATTATTTATCTGGCTTCTATTATATTAGTTTTATCTTTTCCTTCTTTAAATAATAAAAATTAATAAATTATTCTTTCCGTAGGCCAGATATTAAAATTTATTAATATTTAATTTATATTTTAAAATAAAATATATTAACTAGTACATTAAATAGTAAATTATATTAAAAAAAAAAATAATTTTCTTTTGCTAATATTTTTTATTTGGCTTAGTCGCCTTAGTACCCACCGATGCTGGAGGAGCCAACCACTGACCCCTACCTTAAAGGATCCGAGCCATTAAAATGGTAGAAAAGTAGGTAAGGTAAAGTAATTAACTAGACAGGACTTATAAAAATTATAGTTTTAAAAAAGATATTTATTAAACCCCCTTCACCTTCTTAGACTATATCACAGCAAAAAAGGTAAGGTGTTAACTAAGCTTTCCTCTTAAAAAAATAATTCTATTCTCTATTTCTTTAAATATTCAAAAATAATCACTAAATTATTTCTAAAAAAAAATAAATAAAAAAAGTTAAAATAAAATATAAAATTTAAATACTTTTTTTATATCCTAGAATTAAGAGATAGTCTTTAAGGTACAAAAAGAAAGAATATATTTAACAAATATATTTATATATCTTCTAATATTAAAAAAACAAAAACCAAATTATGAAAACAATAAATTATATAATTGCATACTTATCTAGAATTTTTAGTGAACTTTCTGATAAAATTGCTAATTTTATAGATTCAAATACTATAAATTTTACAATAGATGGTATTTTTGGATCTATAGATAATTTTAAAGAAAATATTTCTCATTTATCTAATGAACAATTATTTTCTTTAATACATGTTTTATTTTTCACTGCTCTTATTATTGCTGTTTTTAATCTTGCAGTTGTTTTCTATGGAGACTCTTTAATTATTCTGTTGGATATAGAAAACAGATTTCCTTCTTTAGCTAAAATAATTAAACTTAGAAGAAAATTCCAACAATATTATTTTGGACTTAATTTAATTATTATTTTTTCTATTTTATTTGTGTTATTATATTTTAACTTTTTTGTATTATTTTCTTAAATAGGAAAAGAAAATAATTTAGAAATATGTACAAGAAAAATACAAGTTATAGTATTCAGTTTACTCCCACAAGGATTAAAAATAAAAATATAAATGATTTAAATCTTTTTAAGTTAGTAGAAGACTTTAATAATTATTTAAATTGTTTATCTAATTTTCAAATATGTTTAATAATTAATATATTATAATAATAGACAAATTTAATTTAAGCTCGAGATTTCCAAAATTCGCTCGACTATGTAAAAATTTTACGACAAAAACTAAACCATTTTTATATGTTTATTAATATTTTACTTATTACAATAGTATGAATTCTCATGATTCCCGTTAATATAGTAACTGTTATTTTTTTATTAATAACTTGTTATTTGTCATTAGATTCTTTTGTAATTTGATGGAGATTTACTTTATTTTTTATAAACCCCCTAACTCTACGACCTACGACAAATCTGATACAACTAAGTACCTGAAATTTTTGGCCAAAATAAAAGAATAGATTAGCTTTTTTTATTTGAAAAGGCTAATTTTTATAATAAAAAATAAAAATTATAAAAAATATAAAGATTTATATTTTATTTTTAATTAACAAATTTATATAAATGTACTAAAAATATATAAAAAAGGTGATATTACTTAAGAGAAATAATATCATTAAATTAAAAATTTTTCTTTCTCTTCTTAAAAAAAAAACAAAACCAAAAACCCAAAATGAACAAAAACTTTTATTTATTTGCAAACTTTGCTAGAAGTTTTGATAAGTTTCACGTTAACAATGAGACTAATCATTTAGTTTCTAGTATTTTTTATACTGAAGATTTAAAAGCAGACAACATTAAAAATTTAACTTTAGACAAAGATAAAATATTGAATGTTATATATATAGGTGACTTTGATATTAATCATTTAAATATACACAAAACCCAAGATAATTTAAATATCTTCTTAATTCCTAATATTTATTTAATGAAAGAATTTTTAAACAGTAATGATAAAAATAATCTAAATCAAACATTGTTAAATACTTTAAGAGATAAAAATATGTTTAAAGAAATAATTGAATTATTATTAGATGATTACAACCAATTAGATAAAATAAAAAATATTAATCTAAATCAATATATCTTTATATTTGAGAATTTAAATTGGTTTACTGTACAATTATTATTTAAAAATTGAAATATTACCTTAAGTGGAGGTACTTTAAATAAAAGACATATAGTTTCTACTACACAATTTAATTTAATTAAATTTTTAATCTCATTAGATTTTAAGGATAAAGATTTTTATAACAGTTTTAAATATGGAACAAAAAAATATGAGAGTATTAAGGAAATTTCTTTAAAAGGTGACAGTAAAATTTTGCATATGGATAAAAATTTAATCTTAAAAATTATTAAAGATAAATTAAACTATTACTATCTAAAATAACAGAAAACTTAAGTATAATAAATAAAGAGATTAAAGCTAAAAACCAAAATGTTATTAACTTAGAGCAGGAAAGATTAGAATTTAAAAATAAAAAAATAAAATTAAATAAAAATCTTAAAGATTCTAAAAAATTAATTAAATTAGAAAAAAGAATAGAAGAGTTAAATAACAAAATTAAATCTTTAAATCTCAAAGTATTAGACTTAGAAAAGACAAAAACAAATATCTTAACTAGAGAAGAACAAATATCTAATTTAAATTATGATGCTCTAAGAGAACTTTATATCCAAGAATTTTTAAATGATAGGTCTGTGGATATAACTAATAAAATTAAAGATAGTGGTATTAGTAATAAAAAAAAAAATAAAGAAATATGTTTCAACAAGTAATAATATCTAAAATATTAGAAAACTTATAGTAAAAAAGTTTTCTAGGTATTAAAGGAGGAAACAGAAAAATTCGGGTTTTAAATTTAAAATCAGAAAAGGTCCCCTGTCTTACCTCTCTGCCTGCCCAGCCTGCCCTTGGCTGCCTGCCTGCCCTTAGGCTTGGGTCGGAGGCTTTTATACATCCTGCCGTAGGATGGTTTGGGTAGGAGCCGTAGGAGCCGTAGGAGCCGTAGGAGCCGTAGGAGCCGTAGGAGCCGTAGGAGCCGTAGGAGCCGTAGGAGCCGTAGGAGCCGTAGGAGCCGTAGGAGCCGTAGGGTGGTGTATCCCGCAACCTGATCTTAGCTCGCTTAGCGGGTAAGGCTCGGGTGGAAAGATAGCCTAAAATAATTGAGTAACCTGAATTTAAAAAAAATCTGAAATGAAAGATTAAAAACTCAATATATACAAATATAAATTTAACCCCCCCTCCCTACCTCTGACTTTTAACTAGCCGCAGGCTCCTTACCCAAGGTTAAACTGAAACTTTTCTTTTAAGTTTCTTTTTTATATCCTAGAATTAAGAGATAGTCTTTAGGGTAAATAAAGAAAGAATGTCTTTAACAAATATATTTATATCTCTTCTAACATAAAAAACAAAACCAAAACTATGAAAACAATAAACTATATAGTTGCATACTTATCTAGAATTTTTAGTGAACTTTCTGATAAAATTGATAATTTTATAGGTTCAAATACTATAAATTTTATACCCGATGGTATTTTTGCTTTTTTAGATGCTTATAAAGAATTTATATCTCATTTATCTTTTGATCAATTATATATTATGACTCATTTATGTTTTTTAAGTTCTATTTTTTTAGCTGTTTGAAATCTTGCTTCTGTTTTCTATGGAGATGCTTTAATAGTTAAATTAGATTTAGAAAATAGATTACCCAAATTAGCTAAATTTATTAGACTTAGAAGAAAATTCCAACAATATTATTTTGGAATAAATTTAATTCTAATTTTTGTAATCGTAATTATGTTATTTCTTGTAAATTTATTTATTTTGATATATATAAAATAATATAAATTTGGAATATTTAATTTCTGATTATTTGCTTAAAATAAACGATTTTATTAGATCTTATAATAAAACACAAAACTAAGTATTATTAACCCCCTTTTTTTGTACATAAAAACTTTCCTTATTTAAAAACTTTTTATAATTAATTTCAATAATATCTAATCTTGTATTTATTTCATATTTTTTTGTTTCAACTTCTTTTCTATTAACCAGAAATATTATAATTTTATCAATTTCTAATTTCTCCATTTTGTTAGTAAATATTAAATTATCAAAATTTAAGAAGTTTGTATAAAAAGCTGAAGCAATAAGATTATTATATTCTTTATTCCTCTCTTAGTAAGGATAGGAATGTTTTGAATGGTAAGGAAAAATAAATATTTCCTTTAAATATTCCTTTATACTTCGAAGGTAAATTATTCTTTGTAAAAGAAATAAAAAAAATTTTAATCATTTATCACAGAATACACATGAATAAATTATATTTTTTTTTAATATAAAAATCTTTCTTGAAGTACTATTTAGTTATTAAAAGAGTGAGTAAAAAATAAACCGGCGAGTATAGTTAAGTTGGTATAGCCTCTACCTTCCAAGTAGATATCATCAGTTCGAATCTGATTACTCGTAATAAATAAATATATATTTATTTAATAATTTTATTTAATAATTAAATTTGTTATTATTATTTTTTTAATAAGTACAAAAAATAAAAAAAAATAATTTTAAATTTAATATACACAAGTATTTAATTTACATAGGCCATAAGGCATAATTAACTTAAATTAAATAAAAATAAACAATTTTATTTGCTTACTTTTTTAATATAAGTTACCCTTTATGTCTCATTTATAAAATAATATAGTATTATATCTACTTATTATTTTGCTATAAAAAGCAGAGACAGTTCTTTTTTTTAGAACATTAATTTTTAAATAATTAAATAATGCCACAATTAATACCATTTTTCTTTTTAAATCAATTATCCTTTTCATTTATTATTTTATTAGCATTAGTTTATATCTTTTCTAAATATATTTTACCATTATACACATTCCAACAAGTAATTAGAATGTATATTACTAAATTAAGTAATAAAAACTAGATTATTTAGAAAATAACTAATTAACCCCCTATAAGACTTTTAGATATTAACCTTTTATTAAATAGTAGTTTTTTTAAGATTACAGCATAAAAAAATTTTTTTCTTTATATCTTTCTAAAAAAAAAATAAGGATAAAATTGAGTATTTTATTATTACTAAATATTTATTTTTATGCTTTTTACAATATAGTGAAATAACAAAATAAGGGTATTTTATTTATTTTTTTGTCGTTAGTAACTTAAAGGGGGTTAAAATTTTTGTATCTTTCATTTTTTGGACTAAATATTAAAAGTATAATCTTATAATCTCATCAATATTAATAAAAAAAAATTTTAATAAAATCAAGATGGTGATGTAACTTTAATGAAGGTAAAATTACAATAAAGGTTCAACTCCTTTATGATTTCTTTGCTCTCTTTCCAACGGTAAAAGGTTTGATTATATAACAAACCGTGAGCCTCTTCCAGGTTTATGAAGACGGATTAAAAAAAATGTCATAGTTTAAAATAAAAAAGTTTTGTCACAAAAAAAGTTGACAAATTCTCAAATTGAATATGTGTAATATTCAATTTCAAAAACCTACAAATTTTGGAACCTAATTTTCTTTACCATTATTAGCTGACTATAAGACGCCCCTTTAAAGTGAGAATAATGTTACTATTTACTATCATCTTAGTTTTAGCACTCTTAATTAACTACGCTGCTACCAATAAATTGCTAGGTCTTAAACTACATCATTTTTGTAAAAGTGAGACTTTAACAGATAAGGTTGTAACCTTCATCCTTATTTTATCTGTTTTACTTTTCTTTACAGATTTTTTAAGAATAATACTAGATTATTTTTTAGCTGCGGGACCCAAATTTGCATTTGTAAATGGTGAAAACAATAATATACAACCTATTGCTCAAGATCCAGTAAGAGTTTTTCCAACACCTCTACCTCAAGTGTGGGGGACTGTTGGGACAGCTGCAGCTGTTCACAGAATTGTACCTGGAAATCCCAGAATAAAAGCTTTAGTTGCATTAGGTAGTTTAGGAGTTTCAATACCGATTACAATTTATAGTATGGCTATTGAAAATCCAAACGGGTTAACAACCGTGTTGAGAGCTATATCTTACTTTAAAGCTAATAACAAATGGCCTACCGAGACAAACAGTGGTAAATTTGTAACTAGTGAAGAAATAAGTAAACAGCTTTCAAGCGAAAATGTCTCAAAGTTCATAGATAGCTCCATTTTTGATAGTTTCAGCTTAGAAATGATTATGGAGAAATACATCCAACTAGTTTTCACAGTGTTTAAACCTGCATCATTTGAAGGTTACTTAGATGATCTTTTAGGACAACAATTACTTATACACCTATTATTACTAATGTCTATTTTAGGTGTGCTTATCTTCTTCTCTATTTTTATTTTTTTATTAATTTTTAATAGTAAAAAGGAATATTTACTATCTAAATTTAATAATAAATACTTGCAATTCTACATCAAATACCAGTATTTATTGCTAAAATTTAGCTTAATCTGGATGCCTGTTGTAAATTTTATAGGGTTAGTTCAAATATTGGTGATGACAATATTTTTAATAACTCATACCATTCCAATAGAGGCATTTCCCGTAGATCCTCACATGTATATCCTATCAAAACCTGTTAAAGATTAATAATCTTAACCATCTATAAAGATTTAAAATCTATAACTTTTACCCCCTTTCCTTAATTACAACCAAAATATCAAATTTAATTTCATTTATTACCCGTTTCTAGAATTTTACAAACAAAACAAAAATGAGATATATAGTAACAAAATACTTAGCTTCTTAAAAGAGAACCTAAATAGGTTAAAGTTTAATTTTATATTTACATTAATAATTATAACCTTAATTTATAATATTGTTATTTGAGATATTTATCTTTTAACTGTAATTACACAAGTACGAGTATTTTTATGTACATAAATAGTATAAATTTTTAATACTTCCTACTTTCTCCTTTATTTTTTATATACTTAAATAGATTTATATAAGCTAACAAAATTTTCTATTAAAAAGGAAGAGTTTGTAATAAATAAATACTTACCTTCTTTTGTAAACAAATGACTTATTTATGTACATAAAAAAAATGATTCAAAGTATAAATCTGGAACCTTTTATACTTCTTAGTTTTCAACTAATCATTTCTCTTTTTATTTTTTTAATAACATTACTTATTTGTTTTTATATTTAAAATATATCACACCCATTTAGTCCGAACGTCAAAACTTATTTAAAAAGAGAGAATTTAAATATTTTATTATTAAAAAAAATTTTTTTATTCATCCTCAAATAAAAAGAATATATTTTAATAGTAATGAGAGACTTACTATTTATCTAAACTATTCTATTATCAATGAAATAAATTAAAATTTTTAATATAAAAGTACTTTAAATATTTAAATATAAAAAGAAAACTGCAAAAAGGATTTAATTTATAAAAATTGGACAGAGTCCTAGAGACTAGAAATTCAGTTATTCACTGTATCATTATTTTCTTATTCTTTATTTAAATTTGGGAATTAAATAATAATTATTCTATTAAAACCTACTCAAAAGTATTTTTTATACAATTTAAAGTAAAATCTGTGAACAGGAGTATATATTATATCAAAATATATTCTTTAGATAATAAATCATAAGGAGTTTCTTGTGAGTGACAGAAATTAGGATACTAGAGTACGGAGCTTCAGAATATTATTTAACTAGAATCAATAGTATTTACATATAAGTTTATTAGATTATATTTAATTCTCAAATATAAGTAATAAGAAATATAACCTAAAATACCTTTGTATAACAGAGCCAATACCAGTATACTCTATAATAGAATTCTAACTATAAATAGAATTATAAATATAAAGAAAAATAGTCATTTCACTTTTCTTTCACATTCTTTATTTTCTTATATTCTGATTCTTAACTTTATATCCTATTTATTATATTCTTTATTAAAATTTATATTCTTCTAAAAAAGTTTATTATATTAATTATGTTTTATCTTATTTTTTATTTTTTATTAAAAATTAATTATTTAATTATTTAATTATTTATGTATTTATGTTATTGGAGAAAGATAGATTCGAACTATCATATTTGTAATGCAAATACAACTGATTACCATTATCAGATTCCCCCTTCCTTTTATATCTAAATACTCCAAATATTATAACTTTTCTTATGGTAGGCGCGACTCGAACACGCTATATGTCTCCCACCCAAAGGGAGCGACGAACCAGTTTGTCATCTACCATTTCACTTTTTTTATTTTCTTTATTTCTTTCTTTTTATAAGTGAAAGTCTTAATTCTTTTCTTATTCTTTAAATCCTTTTATTAAAAAATACAAATTTATATCTTATTCTTTATTTAACTATTCTTTTATAATAACTATAGATATTCTTTTACTTACTTTTATAATAAAAATAATTCTTTATCCTTCTAATATAAATGTCTACAATAACAGATAATATTTATGTTTATTATATTAATTCCCTTTATTCCTCTCCTCCAAGCTTCTCACTTGCCTGCGACAGCACCTAGGTTGGCTATCATATACTCGGTCCCTAATGTGAGGCTTTTAACCAAAAGAGGGAAAAGTAAGCTAATGTATGTGGTGGAGTATTATGTTAAAAATAATAGTAGAGATAGGAGGTTCTAATGTATGTGGTTGTGTCTCACTCTTTTTACTTCCCTCTCTAACAACTTAAGGAAAACAAAAAAATAAAAACAACAACAAAATAGGATAGGTTTTGTACCTTTTAATCGAAAAGATTAATTAAAGGTTCGTTTGGGTTCGGAGTTGTAGGTCTAGAAGTTGGTGGAGTTAAAATTCTATTAAAAATTCTAGCTTTAGGTGTTATAGACCCCTCTGTACTTCCACCAGAAGAAGATCTACTAATACTTTCAGGTATAATAGGCGATGGAGAAGAATCAGGCGTTTGTGGAGGTATGTTTCCACTTCCTGGATAGAAAGATTGTAACCATGAAATTGTTGAATGGTAGCAGTTGTAAACAAAATCAGGTATATTATTTAAGATTGGAGTGTTTTTAATAAGTTCTGGTGAATACGCGTCTGCAACACAAATTAAACCTACTACTCCAACTAAAGTTAAAATTATTAAACCTATGGCAAAAAGATAGTGAGATTCTCTATTGAGATCTTCTTTAATATTATCACTGTTAATTTCATCTAATCTAGGTATTCTAAATGTAGAATAATCTTCTAATAAGCTTACAATATAATCTGCGAAGTTTTTAATATAAAACATTGAGGATAAACTCTCATTCCAAATTATACCCACAGCTGTTAGAATGGTACCTAAACTAAATCTTAATAAGTAGAAGAATAATGGTTTTAAACAGGATGATGCAACAACAGGAAGAAATAGCCAACTATAAATAAAATTAAATAAGTTTAATTTTCTACTTACTAAATAAAGAGGTTCAATTGCAGCAACTATAGTGTTAAGAACAAAAGGATTTAAATTATGTCGACCCATATTTCTAAATTGAGCTAAACTTAATCTCCCAGTGAAAACTGATCTTAATCCTCATAGCACTCTAATTACTGGTATGAAACCTGTAGTTCTTATTAAAGAAAAGGAAGTTATAGCAAGTGTTCTAGTCAAAAGAAATAATGTTTCGGGTAAACCTAATCTTCTGATTAAGGTTTTAGCCAAAATTCTAGTTAAAAATCTTAAAGGGTTGATTATCATTGTTAGTTTGTTTGTTTGTTTTGTTTGTTTTTCTTTTATTTCAACTAAAGAAAATTTTAACACTAAATTATTTTATCTAAAATGTTTTAGATAAAAAGTGGTAAGAGTTGGGGTTTTAGAATCAAATTAAAAATTACTATCGCTTAAATTTTTAATTCAATTCTTCTTTTAACATTTTATAAAAATGCTATTCTTAAAAATTTAATTTTAAAAAATTTAAACTTTTACATTCTTTCTTTACACGTGATTAACCAGATTTGAACTGGTAACTCCTGTTTGGCTTAACAGATATTATACCATTTAATTACAACCACTTTTAACAAATGTTAAAAATCCTTTATTTACTAAAGAAGTTAGGAGAAGATGCAAAGGGGGTTAATAGACTCTTTTAATGTAGTAAAGCCTAATTTATTTATTTTTTGTTGTTTTTGTTGTTGTTTTTGTTTTGTTACCATTTTTTGTTGTTGTTTTCCTCAAGTTTTAACCTTTTTGTGTAATACTTAAATATATCCCTAAACACTTTAAAACCTCCCTATCTCAAATCATTACTTTCTTTTACACCCTATATATTTCCCACTCACAACCCTGCCCTATCCCCAAATCATTACTTTCTTTTACACCCTATACACTCCCTTCACTTTACCTTACCTACTCCCGAATCATTACTTTCTTAAAACTATTAAACCTATAGCAAAAATAAAGTGAGAATCTCTAAAAATAAAAACAAAATCACACAAAATATTAAAAATTATAATTATAAAATAAAAATATAAATATAAAAACTTTTGTTTTTAAATAATTAATATAAAAGTATCGATGACAATATAGTATAACATCAAAAAAAAATAAAAAAGTAATTCAAAGGGGTTATTAAGGATAGCACAAGCAAATTTATAAAAAAGGAGGTGTCAACCAAATGCTTTCATAATATTAAATTATTTATCGTGAAAGCGATCCTAAGGGAAACCTTTTAATTAATACTTCCTGAAGTAAAACATTTTAGTAAGGAAAGGAAAGGAAATCAACCGAGACTCCGAAAGTAATGGTGAGTGAAATCGGATTAGCCTAAGATTATCTTTTATAAATTGAATAAATTAACTCTTTTTTATAATATTCTTAATTAAATTTATACCAATAAACTTAAATAAGTAATATGAAATCAAGAACTTAATTTACAAATAATTTTATTTCAAATAAAAAAAATTTGTTCAAAGAAGGTTAAAAACAATAAGTCCTGTAGATTTATAAAAAAATAATATAATAAGTACGATGAGAGTTAACTTGTCGGAATATAGGGGAACCATCCTCTAAGGCTAAGTATTATAAATTTAGCGATAGTGAAAAAGTACTGTAAAGGAAAAGTTTGAAAAGCAATGGTTTAAAGAAACATAAGAGTAATTATTAAAATTTAAATAATATCTAAAAAATATTATACTTTAATAAATGCCGGTGAAATAGATCTTGAATTAGTAACTCTATAAGCAGTCGAAATTTAAAACAAAAAATGACGGCGTACCTTTTGCATAATGGGTCAGCAAGTTAATAGGAGTAGCAAGGTTAAAAGCCCTAGCGAAAGCGACTGGACTATAATTATAAAAAGTGTCAAGTTTTTCATAATAAAATATAGTGATGGATAAGTTACTTCTATTAGACCCGAAGCCAGGTGATCTTACTAAGACCAGATTATAATGGATCGAACGGGTGAATGTTGCATAATTCTCCGATGAGTTTTAGTAAGCGGTGAAATGCCAATCTGACCTGGTGCTATCTGGTTTTCTACCGAAACATATTTAAGTATGACATCTACACAAAATTTATGGAGGTACAGCAAGGCAATTCCCAACAAGTATAAGAGTCATTATTTACAAATAATTTCGTCTTATAGGCGTTTAGGTTGTGGGGACCTCGAAAATCTTACCTATGGAAGCGAATCTCGGAAGTACATAAATTGATGGTAGATATTCAGACTATCCATGCTAAGTTGGATAGTCAAGACGGAAACAGCCGAGAACATTGATCAAGGTCCCAAATGATTATTAAGTGAAATTAAGGATGTTTAAAATCGGATACAGCTGTGAAGTGAGCTTGGAAGTAGCTTCTTATAATGATCGTATGTAACAACGCATCAGCAGTCTAGATTGTAGCGCCGAAAATTTAACGGGTCTAAAATAATCAACCGATATCGTGTTGGTTTTAAATAATAATAAAAATAAAAAATAAAAATAAATAAATAAATAAATAAAATAAAAAGTTTTTCTTTTTTAAAATTCTTATTTTAAACCTAGGTAGTAGAACATTCAGTCAAACTATTTATAAAACAGTGTTTCATTGTTTTTAGGTAACTGAAGAGAGAATGCTGACATGAGTAACGTAAAAAGAAGTTATAATACTTCTCGCCGAATACGAAAGGGTTGTAAGTGAAAGGTTAATCCGCCTTACGTGAATGCGGCCTCTAAGGACTAGAACGAAAGTTTTGGCTGATGAGTATATAATAGAAAATCCATTTTTTGGATCAGGAAATTAATATGAGATAAAATTTTATTTTTATCTGTAAGAACTTAATTTTATTTTTAATAGGTGTAAATTTTACAAATTTTATAGTAACCTTTATTCTTTTTATTTTTTAAATAAGAAAATAGAAAAATCAAATTAAGACTACCGTACCCTAAACCGACACAGGTTCGTAGGTAGAGAATACTAAGGCGTAGAGCTAAAAGTTGTTAAGGAACTCGGCAAATTAACCTGCATTGTGTTCTTGGAAAACACATAAGTGGGTCAAACCATCAAACTCCGGGGACACCCTAAAGGTCCTGATACCAAGCTATAGTCGAAAGGTTATAAGTGGCCAGAATAATTACCTGGGTATGGTAACAAGTCAGGATATGATTGAAAATGAAATGGGTTATCGCGGATCTAAATCAGAAAATAAAGTTTCTGTAAAAGAGCAACGAGTAGACGGTGGTTATTGCATAAAGCCAATGCAATTAAGGTGTACTCTAATGGGTTTCGAAAGAAACTATCAAATCAAAATCCATTCTAAACAATTAAATAAAAAATATTTTTCTACTTTAACCAATCTAAATAATAAATTAAACCCATGGTTTATTACTGGTTTTACCGATGCTGAAGGGTGTTTCTCCTTTGCAATTAAACCCGACGCCAAATCCACATTAAAATGGAGGAGTTCTCCTCTTTTTTTAATCAAATTGCACATTAAAGATATTGCAATATTAGAACTAATTAAACACACTTTAATGGTAGGGAAAATAAGAACAAATGGAACAAATTCAGTTCAATACATAGTGGAATCAATTAAAGAATTACAAGTAATTGTAGATCATTTTAATAAATACTCTCTTGTAACTCAAAAAGCTTCTGATTTTTTAATTTTTAAACAATGTTTTGAAATCATTAAACAGAGAGAACATTTAACGGAAAAAGGTTTTTTTAAATTAATCGGTTTAAAAAGCTCTCTTAATTGAGGTCTTTCTGAAAAATTACAACAAACTTTTCCACACGTAAGCCTTGTAGAAAGACCAAAATATCAATTTAATGGTATTCCTAATCCTTATTGGATAGCAGGTTTTACAAGTGGGGACGGTTCTTTCCATTTAAATCTTAAAAACACAGAAGGTACTGTAAGTCACCCCAGCCGAAGGTGAGGAGTAGTCTCATTAAGGTTTTCAATTAATCTTAATATTAGAGATGTTGAAGTTCTTAAAGGTTTGATAATTTACTTTCATACTTTAAACAAAACAAGTACTGTAGTGAAAGGAATGCTTAACCAGAATAATAAATATGTCTCTATATCTGATAACACTGTAAGTCTTGCAATAACAAAAATTTCTGAGTTAATTGAAGTAATTATTCCTTTTTTTGAAAAGTACCCTATACAAGGTGTTAAAAGTTTAGATTTTGCAGAATTTAAAAAGGTTGCTATGATGATAGTTGCTAAAGAACATTTAACTATCAAAGGCTTAAATAGAATTTTAGAAATAAAATTAAACATGACTAAGCATAGAAAGTGGTAATATTTTATATTTTAATTGCATGATAAATTTGACTAGCCATGCATAAGTTTGACGACAAGAGGTACCGCATATTATTAATAATAATTATTAAATAGTAAAATATCTAATATTTTTTCTTTTTATAAGGCGGTGACACATAATCGGAGGCCCCGACTGTTTACTAAAAACACAGATCACAGCAATCATGTAAATGATAGTATTGTGGTCGAAATTTGCCCGATGCCATTAATATAAGAGAGGTTATAGTTTCTGTGACTAATCGAAAGTCTGGTTAATAGCGGTCTTAACTATGAGGATCCTAAGGTAGCAAAATAAATTGGCCATTAAATGTGGTCCGGTATCAATAATGTAACGAGGGCCTCACTGTCTCTACAACTTGCTCAGTGAAATTGAATTACCCGTGCAGATGCGGGTTACCTCCAGGGGGACGGGAAGACCCTATGCAGCTTTACTGTAGTTAGTTATCATATTAATCTACAACAACCTTTGTTACTAGAGAATAGGTAAGTCGATAGACTATTTGTGGAAACCTTAAAACTTAGGTTGGGTTAATGTTTACCTTTATATAAAATAAAAACTTAAAAGGGAGAGGTTACTAATTGGCAGTTTGACTGGGGCGGTCGTCTTTAATAAAGTAGCAAAGTACATCCAAATATTTAAATTATTATAATGTTTAAGTTTAAATTTAGTTTCTGAATTTAAATTATTTTACATTTCAAACAAATAAAATATAAAATAATATTATATTTTTTATATTAATATCTTTCATATACTTTTGTATATAGTAAAGAAATACACAAAAAATTAAAAAAGGTATAGCTAGAAATTGAATGGAGATCAATCAACCAGTGAAAGGTTGTGCAGGGCTCAATGGCGGTAAGCATGCTTAACTGAAAGACCTAAAAGTCGCACAGATACGTAAGTAGGGCATAGTGACCCCTCGCTATAATATGGGATAGACGGGGATCAATTGATAAAAGTTACGCTAGGGATAACAGGCTGATAGCCGACGAGAGTACACATTGTCTCGGCTGATTGGCACCTTATGAACAAAATAAATAAATATATTAACGCACACAAGATTACTCTTAAATTTAAAATTAAAAGTGATATAGGTAATATAGATATTTATGACATTGGGGAATTTTAATAGAAATATTAACTTAGAATTTGGCTATTTGCTGGAACACCCTTAGAGCTATCAATACTTATTTTTTTAGTAATAAAATTATTTCATTTTTTTAATGATTTAATAAGTGAAAATTTGATAGATTGGGCAATCAGCAGGGAAGTGATTAAATTTAGATGTAAGTAATTGTAAAATTTCTCACCCCTCAACGATCACACGCCAACAACCAGAGCTTTTCCAATTTACTCTTGGAACTGGTTGAAGATATGATCTAAACTTAACTGAAAGGTTAAGAGTATTAGTCTAATTAGTATAATTTTTATAATTTACTTTATTTACTAATATATAATGCGATGTCGACTCATCCTATCCTCCGGGGGAAGAAGCTTGGAAGGGTTCGGCTGTTCGCCGATTAAAAGGGTACGCGAGTTGGGTTTAATACGACGTGAGTCAGTATGGTCCCTATCTTCTGGAGGAAGAAATAGTAAAAAGGGGCAGACCTTCTAGTACGAAAGGATCAATAGGCTGTGTTTCTCTAGTGTACCAATTGTTTGTACTAACTTTTTTGTTAGGGACCTGTTTTAAATGTAATAGGAAAAGTCCTTTTATAATTTATATTAAGCAAATAAATTATACTTTCTTTTTAAATATACTGTTTTTAAATCTTTAAGTGCGAAACAGTTAAAAGAGTTGAATAAAAAGGCTACAAGAAATTAGGAATGCATAGTTGGGTAGCCACAAACATAATAGATAAGTGCTGAATGTCTATCAAGCAAGAATCTAACCCCTAGATACTAAAACGATTTTTATTTTAATATATTTTATATATCAAAATTTAAAGTCGTAAATTAAGAAATAGAACATTTCTAGATAGGCTGCAAATGTAAATATTGTAAAATAAATAGTTTAGCAGTACTAATTTATAAAAATACTAGATGTTAAAGGTTGTAAATTTCATTTTTTATTTCTTTTTATTTGTGGAAACCTCTCCTCTGCTATGCTGCTATGCTGCTATGCTGATGCGGGATACACCGAGCCAAACCATCCTACGGCAGGTAGATAAAAAGGCTGCAGCGGCTACGCTCCTCTGGCCAAGGAAAGGAGATTTTTAATTTTATTTTTATTTAAGCTAAATTTATTTTTATTTAAGCTAAATTTATTTTTATTTAAGCTAAATTTATTTTTATTTAATTTATTTTTATTTAAGCTTTGAGATATTAATTTAAAAGATTAAAATTTTAGATTCTAAGCTCTTATTTCTTTTCTTTTTTCTTAATCTCACGCTGGCATAGCAGCATAGCAGCATAGCAGAGCCGTTGGCGAAGCAGCGTACGGGTCGGACTTTCCCTTAAAGGAGGAGAAGTTAGTTCCATCCTGGTCAGAGGTGCTGCCTTTTTATCTAAGGATAAATTAAACCTAGGGGTAGGCTACTAATTTTTTTTAGGGTAGGCAGGAAGGGGACGAAGGGTTGGCTCGAAAGAGTAAAGTTTTATTTAAATATTATTTTTTTATATCATCTACAAAATTATATATAATAAATATTTTAAAAGAAGTAAAATAATATAAATTAGAGTAATAGTAATAGTAATAGTAATAGTAATTTAAAAATTTTTTATTTTACTAAAATTTATATTTAGATTATTAAAGGTCTTATGGCTGAGTGGTTTAAGCGAGGTACTGTTAATACTTTCAACAGAGGTTCGAATCCTCTTAAGGCCTATAAATTAGAAATTATATTTTTTAATTTTCTAACAAAAAAAAATTAGATATCCTCCTACGGCTTTTTTTTTTCGTCTTCCTTCTCCCTTTCAAGATAAAAACAAAAAGGGTAAAATTTATTTTAAAAGAGTATTATATTCAATATTAAGATAATATACAAATAGTTTTTATTCTTTTTTAATTTTAAATAAAAGTTATTGCCTACCTTGCCTTACCTTTTTTGAGATCGTATAGATGGTTGGCCACAAATCTTTAGGCGAACATGTTGAAATTTGGTAAACAATCTCCTCTTAAGCAGGAGTGGAAGTAATTCCTTAAGAGTTCGAGTCTCTTTGTTCGTAGTCCTGTTTCAAAGATAGTGTTCAATAATATAATATTATATAAAAATAAATATTATATTTTATAATAAATAAAAAAAGTAAAAAATAAAAAAATTATGTACAAGATTATGTAAAAAAAAAGATAAACAAAAAAGATAAAAATAAAAATAAAAATAAAACTAAAAATAAATAAAAAAAATAAATAAAAATAAAAAATAAAATAAACTTAACAAATTTATTTCTTCCATTTTCTATTTTTTATATAAAAGAAATAATTATAATAAAGAGAAAAAAAAGAAGCGAAATAGTGTAATGGTTTAGCACAACAGTCTCATGATCTGTTAGATTGGGTTCGATTCCTAATTTCGTCATTCCAAAAAAAAATAATAAATATAGATAAAAATAAAAATTTAACTGTTATTTTTATTATAATATGATCCTTTAGGATCCTTTAGTATAGTGGTTCGTACAGCTCCCCTTCAAGAAGCTAGCATCAGTTCAATTCTGATAAGGATCGATGAAATTACTATATTATTTAAATTTTAAATAATGTTTTAAATATAAATATTTGTTTCAGCCTGAGGCTTTAGTATCTTTATGTTCAAATATATTTTTATATTAATATTGATGCAAATAAATAGAAAAAAGAAAACAACTCATAAAAAATCCCAAATTAGATATATAAAATATGTAGTTAAATTAGTTAAATTAGTAAAAATTTTAATAAATTAACTAACCAAATTAACTAACCAAATTAGAAAGGAATAGTTTTCATTGGTAAGATAAGGCAATTGCTAATTGTTCGGGTTAACGCTCTTAGGTGTTCGAATCGCCTCTATTCCGTAATTCTAAAGTTAAAAATTATCCTTCGGTCTCTTTCAGAACCATTTAGGTATAGGAGGAGAACCTAAAAAATAAAATAAGCATATTTGTTTACAAGTATTCTAATAATTATGTAATAGTTTAATGATTAAAAATTTTACATAAGGATAAAGTATTAAATAAATTTATATTTTTTACTTTTTATTCTTTTGTTTGTAATTTTTTTAATAATAAAAATAAAATGTGTAATTTTATTTGTCCTTTTTTTCTAACTGTATGATTATAAATCTCTCAAAACTTTAGCCTTCTTAGTAAGATAAGGTAGAAGGGCTCGGATTGTATCAGTTCAAAGGGGAGGAGGAAATCTAATTTTTTTTAAATTCTGTTAGCTGACTATAAGAAACAATTAAGATTGAAACTCTTAA